CAAGTGCTACTGTAACTGATATATACAAACCTGCTTTCCATCCATGCCAAAAGAGATAAAGTTTACCAAAAAAGCCGGAGAGTGGAGGAATACCTCCTAGGGATAATAAACATAATACTAGAGAAAATGTTAGAACAGGATCCTTCATATATAATCCCGCATAATCCCTGATATTATCAGTTCCAGTTCGTAAGCTAAACGGAGTGATACGAGCAAATGTTCCTAAATTCATAAAGATATAAATAAATGTATAAGTTAGCATACTTGCATAACCATTTTCCAAATCTGCAGCGAGTATTCCAATCATGACATATCCAATTTGACTTATAGAAGAGTAAGCTAGCATACGTTTGAAACTTCTCTGAGTAACGGCAATTAAATTTCCTAATATCATGCTTGAGATGGCTAATAATTCAACTACGATGTGCCACTCATTTGATAAATATGGAAAAATTAGACGAAAGAGACGTGTAAATAGAGATAGAGCTGCTACTTTAGAGGTAACAGAGAAAAAAGCAACGACTGGTGTAGGAGAGTTAGAGTCGAAAAGAGTATATTCAATCTTTTCGCTCATTCAGAACCGTGCATGAAATTCTAATCTCACACGGCTCCTGGTTCGGAAAATAATAATATTTGATTAACATTGCTTTCAGAACCTTCCTCGTGTCTGTTTCAAATTAATTTTTTTTTCTTTCTATTTGTTTGTAATCAACAAAAAAATAATTAAGTTTAACTTCTCGAGGAATCCCTCATCATTTGTTTGTTTTTCATTCCGGCCTATAGTTTTGTTTTCAAATAATTATTGCTCATTTGTTTAAAAATAATTCTTTCAACGAGTAATAATAATTCTTGATGTCTATATAATAAAATAGACATTAATGTTAGGCGAAAAAGAAACAAAGTGTGTTTTATTCGTTCCCAATAGGCGCAGAAAATTTTGTTTTAGGGTGCTTTATTTATATTTGGATTGAATAAAAAAAAAAAAGAGTTTACGAAGAATTAAACTCATAATTTTTCCATAATATAAAATATACAATCATTTTATTTAGAAATATAGATAGAAAGTTCATCAATTTCCAAATTAACGTATCTTTCAAATTTATCTACCCCTACCTACTAAAAAGAAAAAGCTTTATAAAAAAACAAACAGAAAAAAATATGAAAATGTAGACTTATTTATTTTTTTTTTTTTAATTGAAAGCTAGTAATGTGACTTTGCTCTGCTTTGTCCATATGAAATTAATCCCAAAAAATCATTACATTAGATTTTTTTTGAATATGGCAAGAGACAATTATTAATACTAAAGAAATTCGAAGAAATGTAGATTTGTTTTCACGCGTCCCAAGGAATAAAAACACAAAAAAGATTATTCAATTGTTAAAAAACTTCCAACAAATACATTTTGTTACTGAATTTGAACGAATCACACTCCTTCATATACATCAGGAGTCCATTGATGAAAGGGAAAAAGGGATAATTTGAAAGCTGTTCCGGCTAAAATAAACGCAGCAGAGATACAAATTATAGGGAGATATTGACTAAACGAAATTTTATCAATTATATTATCAAGTTGAACTTGTCCATCAGAAAAACCATATAACAAAGAAAAACCGTATAGTAAAGAAGATGAACTGGCCCCGCTCATCAATAAAAATTTCATACTTGCCTCGTTTGACCTGATGTCCCGTTTAGTATAGCCGGATAAGAAACAGGAAGATAAAGCTATAAATTCAAGGGAAACATAAATAGTAATCAAATCAGTTGCACAACTAAGAATCATTCCCCCTAAACCTGCACTTATTTTGAACAACGGAAATTCTGCCAAAGATATTTTTGAACAAAGTACATAATCAACCGATAAAAGAACGGAAATAAACGAACAAATCAGTATAAAAAATCTGAATAGATTGTTAAAAATGTTGTTGGTATATAAATCTTCAAAAGCAATAACAGATATCAATTGATAAAACAAAATGCCCATGCTGACTAAGGTAGATATTAGAAAAATTTTGTAAAGAAAAATTGCATTTTTTCCTTTATTTACCAAATCAGTTATAACGATTGTAATTAAACCTACAATTAGAATAATTTCGGGTAAAATTGTTGAAAAATTAATAGTAGAATTTAATCTTGATAGAAAAGAATTGATATCATTCATGATGAAAATCAGAGTAATGTTTGAGATTGAATTATTTTATCTAAAGTCTCTGAGAATAAATTAAATAGTTAAATGCTTTCATATCTATTTTATGGAAGAAAAAACTGCCCGAACAACAAAAGTAAAGTACAAAAAATACATAGCTACTAACTTCAATTAGTAACCACACAAAAAACTAAAATTGTTCAAAAACCTTTTTTAACTTCAATACTATTTTTTTTTTTATAGTATCATCATAACTTCTGAAAGAACAGATGGAATTAGAGTTAAATGCCAAACTCTCTTATTTCTTGAATGTCCCGAACTTTTAAATAAATTAAATTGACTTACTTTTTCCAGGTTAAATTTACGTTGAAGAAGACGTATGGTACTTTTGTGTTTGCAAGCTAACGTACTATTACATGAAATCTGTAATATATATTTCAACCTACCTAGTTTATCACGATTAGTCGAAGCATCATAATATAAAGAAAAGACTTGCCAAAGTTTTACATATCTATTCAAAATTTGATCGTCTGTTAAAATAGCCCAGGATATTTGACCGATTGGGCGTCCAAGATGATCACAAAATTTATGTTTTGACAAGATATTAATTACGTTTAAAATGGGAATTTTGGGATAAAGCTTTTCTTCATTCGATATACTAATGTACAAATCTTTTGTAGTTTCAATACAGACAGCTTTTGTAAACAATTGTCTAATTGAGGTATAACCCAATAATGAGACATAGTTAGTATATAATAGTTTTAAATGTAATTGGTTCATTCTGGTTTGATAATGAAAATAAGAGTTGAGAAGGACCAAAAAATAATATGACCATTTTTTTGCAAAATAGCGAGTGCCTTCAACAGCTATAAAGACTCTGTTTTTATATCTTGCATAGTGAATGCACAAATTTCGCGTCAAAAATGAGTTAATAATTTTCCACTCTGACTCAAATTCATTTAATAGATATAGAGAAACATTTTTTTCTTTCGTCATAACATTATGACGATCAATTGAGAAAACAGAATTGATTCTTAACTTTAAAATTTTTGTCCACGCAATGTTGAGAAGGAAATCAATCCCATAAAGATGAAAATTTTGAAGCAGAGGGTTAACAGTCGTTTTTTTTACTTTCCCTGGAGAAAAATAATTTTTATCATTTCTAAAACTACTTTTGCAAAAAAAAATCCTCAACAGATGTGGAAATGAAACATCTTTAATTTGTTGTCGAAACAATCGAATTGGTATTTCCAAATGGAGATTTTGTGGTAAGTCCATATTTAAAATATGCTGAGATTTTGGAAACCTATCTTCTAGAAATAAAAATATCGAATGAATGGACTGAGACATTTCAAAATTACTTTTTATGATGTTAGTTTCTGCTCGATGAAAAAGCGAAAAACCTAGCATTAAACATATTAATTTGAAAATAGGAAAAAAATACAAATCTGTGTTTAATCTATCAATTGATTTTCGAACAAATTTTTTTGAATTAATAATATTTGAATAATTCTGTTTACGGACACTAATAATTAAACGTTTGACTGCCACCGTACTCCGTGTTCCAAAATTCAACTTGATATCTGATTCATTGGATCGAGGTTTAATGTTTATTAAATAAAAATTTTCTTCAAAAAGAAGAAGAGATAAATAAGAAAAGCAGTCTTTGCTGGTACTGAACTTTTTATATTTTTGTAATGTATCAAAAAGAGTAGAATAAGATCCATAAGTAACTTTCATCAAAATAAACTCCCAAGCTTTGGTATAATATATGCAATACACAATTTTGAAAATTCTTTTTGAAAAATTAAAAAAAAAATTAATTTTTCAAAAAGAATTTTTTCTATATATATAGAAAAATGAAACATGTCAGAATTTTGTTTCCATAGAAGTGGTAAAAAATTTGTTAGTTTTTACTTTATAAAATAAAGTATATTGATGAAAGTGGCATTCTTCCAATTACTAATCTGTAATAAAATTTGCATTAGTAACTATCTGATTCATCGCATTGAGATATACTTACTATCTTTTCTTTGTCTTATTGAAGCTTTTTAAAACAAGAGTTTCTTCAATCAATTTCAAATTGTTTCCAAGAAAGAATCGTATAAAATAATGTAGTTTGTTGACGAATATTCAAACCTATAAATAAACAAAATTTCACTTCAATTCAAAAATTCTTTTCTTTCCCTAATTGATAAAAACAATTATCTTATGTTTCCTCCTCTTCCTTATCTATTCCACTTTTTAAGTATATTTCTAAAAGTTTTTTCAATATTGCTTTGTTCCAGGTAGGATTTAATATAGAACCAGTATTCTTTTCTAAACAAGATGTTTCTAAATGGAATAACAATTATTATATAGAAATATAATACGAAGAAAAGAGATGGGTAGTAAAAAAGCATCTGCAAATATCTGTTGTAAATTAAATCCGTAAATTTCTCCTAAATGTTTAAATAAACTCTTTTTATTTCCAAGGTTTCTTTTTAGATTTTAGTTCTAATTTATTCAAATGATTTTGCCCGTCTCAAAATATTGCGAACAGTTTCTGTGAGTTGAGCCCCACTTTCACACAAAGCCATAATAGCCGAAACATCTAACTGGGTTTTATCATTCCAAGGGTTGTAAAACCCAACTTCTTTAATGACCTTACCTTCTCGTCGAGATTGAACATCAATTGCGACTATTCGATAGACCCTTTATCGAGATAGGGACGTGCCAAAATGAATCCACTCCCCCCCCCCCGAAAAACCACACATGAAAATTTCAGTTCGTACGGCTTAAAGCGTAACTCTAGTAAAATAATATTTTTTTTTTCAAAAAAAAGAAAAAATATGTTTTTATATCCCTTAAGACTTTCTTTTTATTTGCTGAGTTATCTTTTTACGAATCACCCCATCCACTTATATATTTATATTCTTAGAATTTTTGGCTAGGTATTCGAAATTTTCTCGTTCATAGATCTTTCTTTTACAATCGTTAGGTTTATTATTAGCCACAGGGTTTGCATTTTTTTTTTTGAATGAAATGAAAATCAGCCGCAACAGAACCTATTTTTCGCTCGACCCTTAATAAAATAATTTTATCAAATAATTTTTTTTTTCAGTTCAAACAGAACAACGCTAGACTGATGAGGCTTTATCATTTTATTTTTTTTCATAACCATATATTGCTTTTTTTCAAATGTATAATTGTTAAATACAATTGTATTGTTCAAGTTTCAGTGAATAAAGGGTTTATTAAATGTTGAAGTAAAAACGTTGCACCTTTGTTATTTCATTTGAAAAAGGAACAAACGGCCGGATAATAATTTCCGCATAATTAATTGATCTCAGTTCACGAGCCACCCGTTGCTTCTTACCGTGTTGTTTCAGACGTAATTTTATCATAATATCCAAATCACAAAGCAAAAAATTCTTATTATTAAACCAGTTTATTGAAAGGATCGGAAAAATTTGCTGACAATTTTTCAATAAAGCGGCTAGTTAGTTGCAAAAAAAAAATAGTTTCAATAATATCAATTCTATTTCAAGCAATTAATAAACTAATTTAGCAAACCAAATTAAGAGCTTAATTTTTCTTTAGCCGCATACATCACATCAACTGTAATTGTTGAAATATTATTTTGTTTAGCAAAGACTTCGGTATTTTTCTTAATTTTTCCCCTTACAAAACCAGGGATCTTTTTCAGTTCTGACTCCGCGTCATAAGACCAGTGAATATTGTTTTTCTCTGTTGATAGAGATTTAATGTTTACTTCTTTTGTGTCATGTCCTCCAAAAACATCTAACAAATGATCTTCCATACCGAGATTAAATGAATTGTAAATCAGATCCGATATTTGGTTTGTTCCCTCATAACCCAGAAAAGGTCGATATCCAAGGGGAAAATTTTGAATATGAACTGGTGAAGAAATAACTCCACATGGAATATCAAGACGTTTGCCGATATGACGCTCCATCTGAGTACCAAATATTGCAGAGGGCTCAATTCGGGCTATAGTATCGCCAATTTCAGTATGATCTTCCGTAATTATGGTTTCATCACACAGGCCTTGGACCTGTTCGTTAAACCAATCTGCATCATGTTTGCAATACGTGCCTGAACAACTCACACGAATTCCCATTTCTCTAACAAGTATTTTAGTAATTGCGGCCGCATGGGTTGCATCTCCGGAAACCGCTGCTTCTTTTCCAGCCAAATTTTGACAATCAATAGATTTTGAAAACCAAGTTGCTTGAGAAACAAATTTGGTTTGATTTTCAACATACAAGTCATAATTAACTTTTTTTTCTATTAATGAAAAAGACCACAAATTGACAATTTTACTGATCTGCGCAATAAAATCTGCTGTATTTAAAATGCCGATTGGAGTTGTCAATATATGAGGCATTCCATATTCCTTTTCCAAAAAATTTGCTGCCATCAAGCCCATTTCCCTATAAGGGACTATATTAAACCAAGCTCGCGGTAAATCTTTTAAATTTTTTAAGAACTCTCCCTCCGGTATTATTTGATTAATTGAAATTCCGGGTTCGCTCAGTAAACGTTTCAACTCACGACAGTCATGTTGGTTGTGAAACCCTGGGGTAGAAATTCCTATGATATTTGCTGAAGGATCATCAGTTAAGGACCGGTTCAAAAAACCTTCCCTGCGAGCTTTATCTAAATAATATCGAACGATTTGTTCCAAGGTTTTATCTGCCGCTTGAAGTTCATTGATTCGATAGTGATTAACATCTGCAAGAATTACATCAGATTCGGAATATGAAGACGCTCGATCTACAAAATTTTGCAGATCCTCTTGTAATATACTAGAAGTACACGTAGGTGTTAAAACAATTAAATCGGGGCGTTATTCCTCACCTTTTTGGCTTATATTATTTACAACCTTTTCTCGAGATCCACGTGCCAACACGTGCCGATCCACTACACTAGTAGTTACAGGGGTAAAATCTCTTTCTCTTTCCAGCATAGAGCGCATTACATTGAAGTGATCATCTCCCAAAGGGGCATGCATTATAGCATGTACGTTTCGAAAGGAACTGGCTATCCTTAGGGTACCAATGTGAGCGGGTCCGGCGTACATCCAATAAGCTAATTTCATAGTTGAATTCTTCATTTTATTGTTTTGCATCCTAAAGAGATCTATTGCTATATAAAGCTGATCGTCATAATATAAACTGGAAGATAAATCATCACGATAACTAATTTTTTGGAAGTTCAAATTTACCTTCCCCTCCCTTTTTTTTTATTTTAATCTGGGACGGAAGGATTCGAACCTCCGAATGACGGGACCAAAACCCGCTGCCTTACCGCTTGGCCACGCCCCACAAATGATTGGCATAAATGATGATGCCATACTTTTCATTCTATGTCAACTGTTTTTTTTTTTAACTATTAATTTAACTCAATAATACAAAATTGATAAGTTGAAATAAAATGAAAATGACTGGTTTTTTTCATAAATAAAGAACCTAGAACATGCAGACTGGACCGTGGGTAGACACAAAAAAAAAGAAGATTTTTAGTTATCTGAATGCATGATTATATAATGAAAAAAAACGTAATTCTATATATATATATATATATATATGTATATATACATACAGATCTAATATATAGATACCCAACAAACAAGTTGTTGACTAATAATCACGTCAGAATAAATCACTATTCTAGTTATATTATACTGGAGCATAAACATGATAGTTTTGTATAACATCTATCCAGAAAATACTCTTCATTTCAATGATGTCTACTTTGCTAAGTTACCCGAAGCTTATGCTATTTTTGATCCAATAGTAGACGTAATGCCAATAATACCAGTATTATTTCTTCTTTTGGCTTTTGTTTGGCAAGCTGCAGTCAGCTTTCGATAACATTTTTTGGTATAATAATTGAATTCAAATTGCTTTCATCTTTCATTTTTATACAAAAGTTGTTCTACGTAAGATAACATTTGTAACAAAAGAAGAGAAGAAAAAAGTTCTTTTTACAATGAAATACAAAATGAATAATTCATCTTTGAATTTTCCTTTTGTATTTGCGACCAACATAGGTAACAAAAAGTTGAATCCTGATTAATAGAATGACATATCAAAGGATATTTTATTATTACCGAAACTTTTTCAGAGTTTGCGGATGGGAATGAAAAAATGACTGACTCAAAAATAAAACAAAATCATTTTCATCCTTTTCAAGAGCAAAGAGAATATGCGTGCTAGTCATTTCCAAATATATAGATTTGGAAATGACATAATTTATTATTTTTCATTAAATTCTTATTCTTTATTCTAATCAATAAGAAGTAAAAACCTCTCCGCATGTATACTATATATACATAGAGGTTTTTAAGCAGATAAAAGTACTTAGAAAAAAAAAATTTAGTATTTAAAACTTTTCATTTGCCTCATTTTTACTTTTAGTTATAGATATGGAGTACGTTATGCTTACCCTAAAACTAATTGTCTACACGGTAGTTATTTTTTTTGTTTCGTTGTTTGTTTTTGGATTCTTATCAAATGATCCTGGACGAAATCCGGGCCGCAGAGATTGAATCAGAAAGAATTAGTCTATTTAGTTAGTAGTAAGTAAAAAATTTGAATAATAGGTAACTGTAATAAATTGAACAATAAAGGAGAGAGAGGGATTCGAACCCTCGGTACATAAAAAATTGTACAACGGATTAGCAATCCGACGCTTTAATCCTCTCGGCCATCTCTCCAATAAACTTGAAATATCTTTTTTGTTGTGTTATTTGATTTTACTACAGAATGAAAGTACGAGTCTATGGGATTTTCTTAATTGTAACAAAGTCTGAGTCAGAAGCAACAAACTTGATTCTATATCAAGATTACTTTTTTTTTAGAAATTTACAGCAAAAAAAAATTTCTAAATGCTTTCTTCTGAATCATATTTTTTTTTTCTTTGATTAGGTTTGTTCTTTCATATACTTATTTCTAAAAGAAATAGAAATAAAATTAAGTAAAATTTACTTACTCTTGAATAAAAAAAAAAAAGCAATTTATGTTTCGCGTACCAATACCAAAAGTTTACGTTATACCCATCCAGATCAGAATTGAACCGGTCACTTCCTCCTCCAAATCAAACTGAATTAATTAGTAAGTAATATTAACCGATATAAAACTTTTTATTAACATAGAATTCTTTTTTGAACCCTGAGATAGAATAAAATCCTAAACGAGTAAAATAAAAGGAGAGGTTATGAATCTAGAAATTATTCTACAACTTGCTGTTCTAGCGCTGGTAGTTGCTGCAGGACCGCTCGTAATTGGTTTACTAGCTGCCCGAAGGGGTAATCTATAAACTGGTTTGACAATGATATAATACACAGTAACAGATTTTCTTTTTACAAATAAAAAGGGGGAGGGGAATCTCCTCCTAAATAAATAAATTTTCAATAATTTTGGATCCATTTCAACAAATAGTGTACGGAGACTTTGTCTGTCTCATATAATAATAACAGAATACGTTTGTATTCTAGCGGGTATAGTTTAGTGGTAAAAGTGTGATTCGTTATTTATATAGTAATTTGAATAGTTGAGGGGTCTTCCAAACCAAATGAATATCAACTAAATTGACTAAAAAAAACCTTATTTTTACAAAAGTAAACATGTATTTCTCTACTAATTTTTGGTGTTAGAGTAAAATCCAAATTTTCTCGTTACTTATACATAGATAGAGAGTAAAAGGAACGAAGCAGAATTATATAACTAAGTATATATATACTTGGGTTTATTTAGCACTCTCCCAAAAAAAAAGAAAAATCTATGGATAGATATCTAAAATATTAGTCTCATCGTCACTAAACCTTGGCAAAAAACCTAAGCTAGGAGAAAAGTTGAAAGAAACCAATATCCTGGTTTACCAGGATTACTAAATACGTAGCTCATGCAGCATTAACTACCCTAGCAACTCGGTGAGAAATATGTTCCTAAGGATTTTTTATTAAAAAAAAGAATAAGGAACGATTTAAAGAAAGAGACTAAACTAACTCTCTTTCAATAAGGATCTTCTACGAAGTATAAGTATAATTCTGAGTTATGATATATAACTTAACTGGGATCCATACAAAACTGACATAGACGTTATGAGATTTATCATATCATTTTTGATATATATAGAAAGTTTTCTGTTGTTGTCTTTTTTTTTTTAAAAAAAAAAAAAGCAGAAACGTTCAAAAAAAACTACTTCAGGTTTCTAATAAAACTAGAAGAATTTAGTGATTTCCCCTTCAATGTGGAAGAAGAAAAAAAAATACCTGCTTTTTCCTTCGTTTCACTCGTATGGATACTGAACAAACATATTAAATTAATCAAATAAAATATTCTAGTTTTTGAACAAAACTACTTTAACTTCCATAAAGGAGCCGAATGGGCCGAAATGCCCAAGTTCGGTTCTGAATTAGCGGTACCTTTGACAACTTTTTTGATTTGTTTTGTTGGTATCGACTATAACCTTTAGCCTTCCAAGCTACTGATGCGGGTTCGATTCCCGCTACCCGCTAACTCTTTTGAAGATAATGAAACTGTAGCGACCCTTCAGTCAAAAAAAAAAAGAATAATAATTTATACCCATTTATCAGATTTCTGATAAATGGGTACACACAACTTACTTACATAACTTCGGAAATAAGTAATAAGCAAGTAGAGAGAAAAAAAAAAAAGCGTCCATCGTCTAATGGATAGGACAGAGGTCTTCTAAACCTTAAATATAGGTTCAAATCCTATTGGACGTAATTATCATAAGAAAAAGTACAACTTTGTATGTACCATGTATATATAGTAAGAGAATTGAATAACATGATAAATGAATTTGATCTTCAGAAAAAAAAATACATTTTTTTCTAGACTATATAGACCTTGCTACGTACTTAAGAAATCATTTCTCTTGAAGTAAAAAAAGTTCCATTGACTCTTTAATTGCTTCTTTTAAAATAGTTTCCGCCTGCTCCGTAAACGTCTTTGTGGAACGAATAATTTCACTAAAATCAGGTTTGTTGGTTGTTACATATTCACGTAGCTGAACCAAAAATCGTTTAACCTGGTCAACATTTAACACATCTAAATATCCGTTCACTCCAGCATAAATAGTAGCGACTTGTTCCTCTACTGATAATGGCGCTGATTGAGGCTGTTTAAGAAGCTCACGCAATCGCTGTCCCCTAGCTAATTGATTTTGAGTAGTTTTATCGAGATCAGAAGCAAATTGAGCAAAAGCTTCTAATTCTGCAAATTGCGCTAATTCCAATTTCAACTTACCTGCTACTTGTTTCATAGCTTTAATTTGAGCCGCAGAACCTACTCTAGATACAGAAATACCCACATTGATTGCTGGACGAATTCCAGCATTAAACAGATCTGCCGATAAGAATATTTAGCCATCCGTAATAGAAATAACATTAGTGGGGATATAAGCCGAAACATCTCCAGCTTGTGTCTCAACGATGGGTAAAGCTGTCAAACTGCCCTCCCCTAATTGAGAACTTAACTTAGCAGCCCTCTCTAAAAGTCGAGAATGTAGATAAAAAACATCTCCCGGATAAGCTTCTCGTCCGGGTGGTCTTCTCAATAACAAAGACATCTGTCTGTAAGCTTGGGCTTGTTTGGAAAGATCGTCATAGATAATTAAAGCATGTTGTTCACGATACATGAAGTATTCGGCAATAGCTGCTCCTGTATAGGGAGCAAGGTATTGCAGGGTCGCTGGAGAATTTGCAGTTTCGGAAACTACAATAGTATATTCCATGGCACCACGTTCCTGAAAAGTGTCGACTACCTGCGCCACAGAAGAAGCTTTTTGCCCAATAGCTACATAAACGCATATAACATTTTGACCCTTTTGGTTCAAAATTGTATCTGTAGCTACTGCCGTTTTACCCGTTTGTCTATCTCCAATAATTAATTCTCGTTGACCACGACCAATAGGAATCATTGAGTCAATAGCAATCAAACCCGTTTGTAAGGGTTCGTACACAGAGCGTCTTGAAATAATTCCTGGGGCTGGGGATTCTATCAATCTAAACTCAGAAGCTGGGATTTGACCTTTGCCGTCAATAGGTTGAGCCAATGCATTTACAACACGGCCTAAAAATAAGTTACTTACTGGTATTTGAGCAATTTTTCCCGTTGCTCGTACGGAGCCCCCCTCTTGTATTGATAGACCATCGCCCGTCAGTACGGCCCCAACATTATCAGATTCCAGATTCAAAGCAATACCAACTGTACCATCTTCAGATTCCACCAATTCGCCAGCCATTACTTCGTTGAGTCCATGAATGCGAGCAATTCCGTCTCCTACTTAAAGTACAGTACCAATGTTAACAACTTCTACTTCTGGAACATACCCTTCAATTTGTTTGCGAATGATGCTGCTAATTTCGTCAGGTTGGATGTTTATTACCATTTTTGCCAAAAAAAATTATTGTGAAAAAAGAGAGGGGGGGGGGGAGGTAAAAATGAAACCTTTTAATAAGATAGATACGCAATTAATTTTCCGAGAATGATAAATGTATTTATTTGTTCGACATGGATCTGAGCATTCCAATGTGATAATCAATCAATTGCATATGCAATTGATTAGTCATACGGCTATTTAAACTTTCTAGAGCTCTTTGGGACGCTAGTCGAGAAACTTGCTGTCGAACTTGCTCAATTGCTCGTTGCTTCTCAAAACGAATTGCATTATTTTTACTATCTTCTAATCCGTTTAAATCATTGTCAGCTGCATCAACAAGATCTTGCCGTTCTTTATCCATTTGAGCAAGTCCACTGATGCGAATCTCATCTGCTTTTATTTCCGCCTGTTGTAATCGAATACGAGCCTTCTGAAGTTTTTCAGTTGCTTCTGTATAGCGCTCCTCTGCATCCCGAATTGTATTTGAAATTGTTCTTTCACGATTTTCTAAAAGACTGATCAATGAAAGTAGATTATAAATCTTCAATTTTCAAAGACTAATGATCTCTTCCCAAACCGGACATGGACCTTTCAATCCATCCGGCTTTCCGGCCCATCTATCTATCACGTATGAGACATTGAATTTTAGTTGGGAAAGCTAATAGGCCATCCCGAACGGGCTTGCCTCCCTTTTTTTTCGTTTCAACTAATTGGATTTACCCCAAATAATTTTGGGAAAATAACTATGAAATAGAAAAAAATTGTTGGTAGCTCTACCAAAAAAATTATTCAAAATTTTGGAAATCGCTTTTTCTAAGTAGTATTCGTCTTGAATAGGTTATCTAGTAAGCAATTTGAGAGCTTTATATCTACCTATCAATAAGACATAAATGGGTAGGTTTCAAGCATTTTTTTCGATACGGGCGTTATGTAACGAGCACTGCGTTATCAATTGCGACTTGGGTTACGCAACGGGGGAAAGAAAACCCCAAATTTGCTAAGACTTTAAGATATGTAACTTTAACCATATTGACGAAGACCCAACAATTGTTCGACGAGAATCAATTGAAATTGAACTAATTAAACGGAATGCTCTGGTTCTTGCATAACATTCCTTTTTGCAAGTAATTCGTCGGGTTTTTGCACCTACCTTCTGATTTGATTAGTTAGATACAACTGAAAAAAAATCAGTTATCCTACTCAGATCTACGATTCGCACACACCCCCTTTCCATAATAAAACAATATACTTAATACCAGGATTAAATTAATCAGGTTTATCTCAAAGATATCAGTATTTAAGCTAATACCTGCAGCGGAAACCCAATAACTCAAGGGAGCGAAGATCTCACTTATACTTCTCATATTAATTATCCTCCTTGAAGATGTTACGAAAATAAAGCAACGTCTGATCCGGCCTAATAACAATTCGTAAATTTTAGAACGTCTAAAAAAAAAACGAACGAAGGAAACGACGGGATTCTCTTCCGAGTCATTTAGTTCAGCAACAATTTGTATTTTATCTGTCTTATTGATGAAATTTGACGTGGTAAAAAAAAAAAATTAAGAGTTGGCAAGGTAGGGGCAAGGACTTGGTAAATAGAAAAAAATTTACTTTTTATAATCCTTGCCCTAAAAAGGTTTAAATTTTCAGCGATGAGTGAAAAAAACTCTTGTTTTTCAAACAAGCAGAATTCTTGATCAATATATACAATTTTTTTTTTCTTAAAAAAAAAACTAAGTTAAACGAGCGGATTTGCAAATAACAGGGCTAGAGCTACAACTAATCCATAAATTGTCAAAGCTTCCATGAAGGCCAAACTTAACAATAAAGTACCTCGTATTTTCCCTTCTGCTTCTGGCTGTCTTGCTATACCCTCAACTGCCTGACCCGCAGCGGTGCCTTGACCAACACCGGGCCCAATCGATGCAAGACCTACAGCTAACCCGGCAGCAATAACAGAAGCGGCAGAAATCAGTGGGTTCGTATTAGTCTCCTCCTATTTTATTTACGTGAGTGAATTTTACTTGTCTCATTGAGTAGTAATTTCATTCAATTTGACAAATCTTTTGATTGAATGAAAACGGGGAAATCAATTCTAAGGGGATCTAAGCCAAAATAAGTAATATAAGTGAGTCCAGTAACTGCTGCCCGGTCAGGCATGCCCGATCAAATTCCACTTGGAAGTAATATTGAAATAGATGAAAAAACATCTATTTTTTTTTTGAGTTAGAAACAGCGGTCAAAATTCTTTTGAGTGAAACCAATATGTTAGACCATTTTATATTATCTACTAAACTACGTCTGTCCCAAACAAACCCTGTGGTAGTAAAATTTAAGAACTTGATTTGATTTGTGACAATAGAAATATAATCGGTATTTAGCACGTATTACCCGCTTAATTGAGTGGCGGAAAAATAAGATGATAGATCTCGTTTCTTTTTTTTTTCTGAAGCATTCATTTAAGTCCGACAGAGTTACTGACCATCTTACCTTCGAGCTTTTTTAGAATCAAATTTTCTTATGTTTTATCTCAAATTGTTTGTATATTTTCACTCCGCGGGTTTCGTACTTGTGATATCATAATACCATAGAAAGAGCCATTTTTCACTATAGTGAACCCTCAAATTGTACTTGAAAACATAATTTTTTTTTTTCTCAAATTTATTTAATGGTGACCTTCCATTGATTCACCTATATAAGCTGCAGCTAAAGTGGCAGAGATTAAGGCTTGTATAGCACTTGTAAACAACCCCAAGAGCATCATGGGTACTGGAACGATTAAAGGTACTAACGAAACAAGAACAGCTACTACCAGCTCATCAGCCAAAATGTTTCCAAACAGTCGAAAACTAAGTGATAAGGGTTTGGTGAAATCTTCTAAAATATTTATAGGCAATAATACTGGGGTTGGCTGTATGTATTTCCCAAAATAGCTAAAACCTCTTTTATGCAAACCCGCATAGAAATATGCTACGGATGTAAGCAAAGCTAATGCTACGGTAGTATTGATATCGTTCGTAGGTGCAGCCAGCTCTCCATGAGGTAACTGAATGACTCGCCAAGGCAACAACGCACCTGACCAATTAGAAACAAAAATAGATAAAAACATCGTTCCAATAAATGGAACCCAAGGACGATATTCCTCTTCCCCCATCTGGGTCCGTGTTAAATCTCGAATAAATTCAAGAACATACTCAATAAAATTTTGCAGACCAGTTGGTATCGTTTGTAAATTTCTGGTAGCCACAACAGGTAAAGCTATCAAGAGAGCGATGACAACCCAAGAAGTTATAAGAACCTGAGCGTGAACCTGTAAGTTTCCTATTTGCCAATAAAAGTGTTAACCTACTTCTACACTTGATACTTGATGTGGATTATCAATTTCAAAAATTTGTAGTTGCTCAATTTGCATAATGCCCCCTTCCTTACTCAATGAAGAGTAAAATTTGACTATCCAAAATAGTTGTTATCATTAATAAATTTTCCAAGAGAATTTGTTGATGTAGTACTTACTAGTTTTTAACTATCAACTTTTGTTTCTATTAACTTAAAATACCTCTGAAACTTCTAAGGTTGACCGACCTTCGCAAATAGCTAATATTGATTTATCCAATATCCATCGGATCGAGGATCTCGCATCATCATTACCAGGAATTGGAATATCTACAAGATCGGGATCACAATCTGTATCGACAACACATATTGTAGGGATACCTAAAATACTACATTCCTTAATCGCAATGGATTATTCGTATTGATCAGTAATTATCGCAATATCGGGTAAATCTGACATATATTGAATTCCACCTAAACATTTTTTTAATCGAAACAATTGTCCTTTTAAATTTGCCGCCTCTTGTTTTGGAAGTCGATCAAATCCTCCTCTACTTTCTTCAAGTTGTAAGTATTGAAACCTACGAAGACGTGTTTCTGTAGTAGCCCAATTTGTTAACATACCGCCTAACCATTTCTCATTTACATAATGACATTGAGCTCTCAGTGCCGCCGAGGCTACTAAATCAGCGACTTGATGCTTTGTACCAACTATTAAGAACTCCTTCCCTTTTGCCGCTGCATTGAACAACAAGTCACAGGTTTCAGCTAAAATACGAGCCGTTTGAGTTAGGTCAAGAATATGAACACCCCTGCGTTCTGTAAATATATAAGAAGACATCTTGGGATTCCATTTCTGAGTTTGATGCCCAAAGTGGATTCCCGCAGCCATCATTTCTTCTAAATTAATATCCCGATTTTTCTGTTGCATTGTCCCCTCATTTATAAAAAGGAATGTGAATTCGTTTCATTTTAACTAAATTTAGTAAATTCTTACAATCCATTGGTCGATGTTCTGACTCATACTACAGAAAAAGTTTGTATTTAACTAACTGATTTTTACCACATTTCAGGAGGAAGGCAAGAAAGAGATCGATGGAGTTCTTTCTGAATTTCCACACTGGAAATTAACACTTTAGTTTTATGGTAACCGCTCATATTCCTTTTGATCTCCCATTCTGAATTCTTAGTATCTGCCTTTGCCTCATACGACTCTTTTTTCTTATTTACTATTAGTTGACAAACAATTTCCGGACTACCTGTTCCAATGGGAACAAGGTCGCCAAGAACTACATTTTCTTTCAAACCTCTCAACCAATCAATTCGGCCACAAAGAGCAGCTTTAGCTAATACCCGAGTAGTTTCTTGAAAACTAGCCTCTGCTAAAAAACTAGTAGTACTGAGAGATGCCTTTGTCATGCCCAATACAATTGGCTCATAGAAAATCGATTTTTTTAATACACGATTCATACGTTCCGCTTGTGACAACTCAATAAGTTCGCCGGGAAAGAAAACATTTGTTACCCCATCTTCGGATGCTACAACCCTTGACGTTAATTGTCAAACAATAATTTCTAGATGTTTATCGGATATTTGTACTCCTTGAGATTCATAAACTCGTCGAATTTGATCGATTAAAACTAGTTGGCAATGGCCCATGCTTCTTTTAGCGCCTACAAAGTGACTCCAAAGATTTCCAATTAATTTAATAATACTTCGACACCATTTTTCAAAAATATGGTCGATTCCAGTAGGAATCGAAGCAATGGAACGAGATTCCAGGAGTTGCTCAACCTTTGGGAGACCCTGAGTAATATCCCCAGATTTTAACCTATCATAAGGCAATGTCATTAAAGTCTCTCCTTCTTCGATAATGTCGCCAGAAATCTTGTGAGGATTTGCACCTCGGGTTGCCAAAAGAGTTTTAACCGTTCGTAGTAATGAGTAATTTTCTCGGATGGCTATGATCTGACCGGACTTGAAACATACATGATTTTTTTCAAGATATCGATGTTTACTGATCAGTATTCCTAAATTAATGGACCTAAATTCTCGATGAAATATTTTTCTAGGTGAATAAATGGATTGTTTTGAGAAAAGTTTATCAAGAAAAGAATTTTTGTGGCATTTCCATAGTGAATTGTTCTCATCAATCAGATAATAATTATGTTCTGACTTCCCTGTTGAACACTTTACAAAACTTTCTATGTTACAAAGTGTTTTCTCACGGAGTAAAAAGGAAGATTGATGAGGGTTCACTAAGGTAGGAGTAGTCCACAAAGTTCCGACTAGACCTACCCGCTCAGTTTCCCTTTGGTCAGGCTTGAAAGTTTTTCTTGCTTTAGTCAATCCTTCTTCAACATTTGGTTTTGAAAAATATTCAAATTCAGAATCGATAAATTCATTTTTTTTATTTTTTATACCGCTTATTTGTGAGGATATATTTTTTCTTGATTCTGATTTCTGAAAATATTCTCCAACTTCTTTCTCATAATCAAGCTCGTTTGACGCAACAATTGAACCATTACAAATACGAAAAAAATTAAATGATGATAGAATCAGAAATGATGTATCTGATTCCGGAACCCTGTGAATAATATTTTGATATTTGGCAACAAATTCGGAATAACTACTAGATTGATTAACTTGAATGCTTGATAAGTTATTAGCATGAATAAAATTTTGAAAACACTTGTTATTTAACCCAATATTTTTTCGGGTAGGAGGATACATCATTGAATTTATCTGAATATAAGTGTTGAACAAATGATTTATTTTTACACTAACGAGGGACAAATAATTTCTTTTTGAAGCAAACGTTTCTTGCAAATATGTATGCCAATTGATAATTAGAGAAGTTTGAACTAATTGAATCGAGGTATGATTAATTACTTCAATCTTTTCGCCATTTTTAAAGCAAATAAATGAAAGGATATCGGATTTCACGCGTTTCTGTGTTTTTGGTTTGTCCGGGCAGGATGGTACTCCCGCTAAAAAATCAAAGGAGACGTCGTATTCAATAACTGGTGTTATCAAGACAGATCTTTTTTTTCTAGAAAAAGTTAATGGTTGGAGGTAAACCCAATTTTTAGCTTTAATGTCATCAAGAATTCTACTGCCTGGTGCTAGTAAAGTTGGACCTCGCTTGAATATATTAATTTGCTTGTCTGAACTGTAAAGATCTCCAGGTATAATTCTGATTGTAGTTACATATGTTTTAGTCTTTTCTATTCGAAGAAATCCAGTTGTTTTGGCAATAATATTGTGAGTTATTTGTGTACCTGCTTCAACAAGAGTATTATTCGCCACCAAAATAGCCGAGGCAGGTTCGTGCATGATATAAATCTCTTCTGGAATCAAAAAGAAATTTCCTTTTTCAACTATTTTATATCGCGAACAAATTTTTTTTTTGCCTCCAAAGCAGATCTTCTTTGAAGCAATAGGTTCAATTTTCATTTTGCCATACTTTATAAACCCTGACACGTCAGTTCGATACCTGAAGTTCTCGTAGGTAGCAAAGGTATGGTTTTCATCCAAAATATTGTTTAATTGAACATCAATAGTTCGAAAATATGATTCATTTATTATGTTTTTTCGTTGTTCCAACAACAAAAGAACCGATCTCCCCGACTCAGCACGCTCCAGTTTAATATTTGGAATAATGTAGTTTGATTTCGGGCATTTTGACCAATTTAGAAAACATTTTGGATCAATACCAAATTCTCGAATACCTCTTTGAAAATTTCTATAGTGATGGGAAACAAATTTTGATTTGACAATTTTTTTCAAGTAATCATGTTTTTGTTTAATAACGCTGGGTGTTATACTCACCCTATCTTGATCTTTGTAAAAAAAAGATTTTTTGTCGAAATCACCAAAAGATCCTGAAAGAATCCATATATGGCTTGCTTCCCGTACGAAACGGTCGGTATCACAGATGGAATTACGAACGTGCCAAACAAATTTACTCCAATGAATTTCCCCTTTTAAATTCGGATAGATAGGTTTTTGAATACGTTCTTTAGGAGATTCTTTGGCTCGTACTTCTGCAATAATTTGTTGCGATTCAATATATTGTCCATTTTGAATCAGAAGTAAACTCTGAGCTGGGATGACAGAATCGTATATATTATCAGCACTATTGATTAATATGGGGAGATCAGTTTGACAGATCCAAGCGGGATGCCCGTGTCTCGTCCGCGTTGGATTGACTAAGTTTTCGTCAAATTTAATGACTCCATTAAATGGAATTCGGACATACTCTGCGATATCTCCTGTAAATACTCCTCCCGTATGAAAAGTCCTTAATGTCAATTGAGTTCCTGGTTCTCCAATGGATTGACCCGCAATAATACCAACGGCTTCACCCACTTCTACCAAATCACAATGAGCAAGACTCCACCCGTAACAAAACTGACAAACCCAGTAAATACTTTTGCATGTCAATGGGGATCTTAAATGTATTGGTTGCAACGATGCTACCAAGTTATTAGCCAGTCTATCACTGATATCTTGATTACGGGTGGCAACACATCTGACATCCCAATAAACATGATCTGCTAATACACGTCCAATCAATCTTTGATATGATATTGTTCTAACAAATACTCGTTTTTGCTCGCTAATATTCAGAAAAGTAATACTTTTAGCCGTTCCACAATCCCGTTTGCGTACAGCAATGTGTTGGACAACTTCGACAAGTCTACGTGTTAGATATCCAGCATCTGAAGTTCGCACGGCGGTATCCACAACCCCTTTGCGAGCACCGTAACAAGAAATTATATATTCTGTCAGGGATAACCCTTCACGCAAATTTTTTCGGATTGGTAAATCAATTACTTGACCTCGAGGGTCAGACATTAATCCTCTCATGCCAAGTAATTGATGTACCTGGGATATCGTTCCTCGGGCTCCCGAAAAAGACATCATGTGAACCGGATTCAAAGGATCAATTATCTTAAAACTTGGATTCATTTCTCGCTTCAAACACTCACTCGTAGCGTACCAGGTTTCAATTGATTGACGTAACTTTTCTACAGCATGCAGACTACCGCAACGGTAATGCTGCTCCGAAACATAACCTTATTCCTCCGCGTCTCGTACAAGCCAACCCCTTGTTGGTACTGCCAAAAGATCATCAATACCCAATGAAACAGATGCTTTTGTAGCTTGTTGAAAACCTAAAACCTTAACTTGATCCAAAACATTCGTTGTAGAGGCGATTCCAAAACAAATGACTAACTTGCTGATGAGTCGCTTCATCGTAGCCCTATCTATTGTTTTATTGCAAAAAGGTAATTCATTTTGATCCATCATTTGAAAAACCTCAACTTTTTTTCTTTTCTATGTATAGATCTTTTCTATTATATGTTTCACTTCAAAATAGAGTTTTCCTTTCTTATTTAATGAAATAGAATCAAATCTATTCATTGACTCATATTTCGGTAGCAAAAAAAGCTTTCTCATTCTTCAGTTTTAAATTACTTCTGGAGCTAAACTATGTATGTTATTACCTCCGATACAAACTGCTGGTTTTGATACACTTTGTAATGCTTCCTTTAATTGCTGATTGAACAAAATGCGACCGGCCGTTGTAAGTACATACATGTTTGAACTATATCCTTTTTTACATTTTCTAACTCGATAAGTTTCGTAGAAGTGAAAAGAAGTTCCTAAAGACTCATATTGAGATTCAATAGGTAATTCACGGATTTTCGAACTAATAATTTGCATATCAATTTCCCATCGAAGCCATGATAAACTAAACAAATCAACTTGTTTGGATTCCTGAGCCCGAAGTAAGTCACAATAACTACTGAAATAAGGTATTTTGATGGGATAGGTATGTGCTCGATCTACCAAAATAGCATGTCTATTCTGATAAATTCCCTGCCTATTTTCGATTGTAAGTACATAAAGACCGAGCAGCATATCCTGACTCGGAACAGATACAGGGTCACCCGTAGCAGGGGATAATAAATTGATATGTGAAAACATCAAAAGACGAGCTTCAATCTGAGCTTCGAGAGATAAAGGTACATGAACAGCCATTTGATCACCGTCAAAATCCGCGTTAAACCCCCCACAAACCAATGGATGCAAACGAATGGCGCGTCCTTCTATTAAAAGTGGCTGAAACGCCTGCATGCCCAACCTGTGCAACGTTGGCGCTCGATTCAGTAGTACGGGATGGCCTCGCATAACTTCCCGAAGAACTTCCCATATTATGGGATCTCTTTTTCGTATCATACATTTTGCGTCTCGTAAGTTACAAGCGAGATGACATCCGATCAAGTTACGAATTACAAAAACTTGAAAAAGATCAATTGACATTTCTCGAGGTAATCCACATTGGTGTAATGCTAGGGACGGACCTACAACGATCACGGAACGACCTGAATAATCGACCCGTTTACCAAGCAAATTCTCGCGGAATCGACCCTCTTTGCCCTCAATAACTTCTGAAAATGACTTATAGGGTCTGTTATGAATATCCCTCGTTGGTTGCCCACGTATGCCACTATCGATAAGAGCATCTACAGCTTCTTGAACAAGTCTTTTTTGACAAACAATTAATCCTTCTGGTGTAAATTCACTGCCTGATAAAAATTCACTAAGAGTATTATTTCGGTAAATAACCTTTCTATAAAGTTCGTTAAGATCAGAAGTAACTAATTCGCCTTCATATAATTCAACTATTGGTCTTAATTCAGGAGGAAGAACTGGTAATAAGTCCAAAACCATCCATTCAGGATTAAGATTTGTTCGTAAAAAATCCTTGGCTAATTTAATCCGTCTAACCAAAAGGTCTTTTCTTCTTCGAATCGTTCGATCTTCTCGTTCAATTCCAACCGGTTTTCGTTTTGCCGAAGCCTGCCACTCCAAACACGCGCGATCCACAATACCGTGCAAGTCTAAACTAGCTAATCCTTTTTTTATGGCGTCTGCTCCAGTGGCAATTTCGTTTTTTTGAAGCGTTTCATAATTTCGAGTAGAAAAAAAAATGGGAAGTATGTTTTTCCAAGATCGGTCTTCATAATTAAACAAACCTCGCAGTCTTAATAAAGTGGGCCGTTCGGCCACGGGCCTAGCAAGAAAAAGATTGGGATAGGTTGGTTGCCCCCCCCCAGAATCGGACACGAGTATTTTTTCTCATCCGGCTCAAATAACTATTCTCATATTTAAGGATGAGTTAGTTCAACAAATGCATTTAAAACGTAATCATATTCTTGTTCTATTAAATAGAAACTAGTTATTCATTATTCGCGTTTCAATTTGTTATTGTTTTTCTCGAATAGTCTTGATTCTCCCATTTCAAATGATTCTATTATAAAACGAAGTAATGTTTTTTTTGAAAATCATCAATCAGTTGGAAATTTTGTCTTGTTCCTAATGTGATCATTTCCCCTCTTTAGGTTTCCACTCCACTTCGATGGCTATCAATCAATTTGAGAACTATATGCGATGATTAGATTCTCATAACCATTAGAGTCTCTCTGAACAAAAAAAGTGAGTTGAGGGTTCAGTCAGATTAGATGAAAAGCACTTCAATATTTTTTTTTTTTTAACTCAATTTTCGAAGTCAAGGTAATCTGATGGATTTGTTTTTACTAAAAATAACCATGTAGGGAATTCCTCAGTTTTTCTATTTAGAAGATATCTCCGAGCTGCACGACAATCCTAATCTTTATTTGAACCAGGACCGTGTCGGTTAGAAGAGAACTCCAATTTTTGCATGGAATGACAGATTGTACTAATTCTATACAGATCAACATGTAAAATCGAGTCACGCATCGCAATATACTAGGCTTTCTAATTCTTTAAGGGGTTTGGCAAGTGAATTTGCAATATAACTAGGAACTCGTTTTGAAAACCATACGTGGGTTACCGGACACGCAAGTTTAATGTATCCCATTCGATATCGACGAACTCGCGAATCAGTGAACTCGACTCCGCACTGTTTGCAAAAGGTAGAAGAAGTGTCTTCATTATTAATAGATTGATAGTTTCCACAAGCACAGACTCCACTTTTTATCGGTCCAAATATCCTTTCACAAAATGAACCATCTCGCTCTGGTTTATGAGTCTTATAATGTAACGTATAAGGTTAATCAACTTGTCCAACAATATCTCCATTAGGTAATTTTCGCTCAGCCCATGTGAGAATCTGCTCGGGAGAAGCTAGTCCGATGCGAAGTTGTTTATAATTAGTTCGATGAATCATACATAATAAAAAGTCTTGATTGCTTTTTTTTTTTCAAGAAAGGAATTTCAATAGGATATTAAATGTTCTCAATTTCCCTTACCAAATTTTCTTCAAGTATAAAATTGCGTTCTAAATTTAGGCCCATACAGCGTAACTCTCGAACTAGCAATCGGAAAGACTCTGGTACGCTCTTAGGTTTGTGAACGGGTTTTCCAGTCATAATTGCACTAGGTACTTTGTAACGAGCCTGAATATGATCTGACTTAGTTGTAAGCATTTCCTGCAATGTATACGATACACCAAAACCTTCCGAAGCCCAAACTTCCATTTCTCCAACTCGTTGACCTCCCCGCCTGGATTTTCCTTTAAGAGGTTGTTGCGTAACAAGTGCATAGGGACCACTAGACCGTGCATGAATTTTATCATCAACCTGATGAATAAGTTTCATTATATAAGCTTTTCCAGTCGTAATAGGTTGTCCAAAGGGATCTCCTGTTCGTCCATCAATCAATCGGCTTTTTCCAGGATGATTGGGTTCAAATAACCATGAATTACCAGTTTTTTGACCAGCTGAATAGAGTTCAGAAAAGACTAGTTTTCTAGAAGCTTCGCGCTCGTATCTTTCATCAAAAGGGACTATACGGTAATGAGTTTCTGAAAACTCCCCGGCTAACCCCAGTAGGCATTCGAAAATCTGTCCCACGTTCATTCGTGAAGGTACTCCTAAAGGACTTAATATCATATCAACTGGGGTACCATTTTGTAAGTAAGGCATATCGTGTCTAGGTAATATTTTCGAGACAATGCCTTTATTGCCATGTCTACCAGCTATTTTATCACCAACTTGTATTTTACGTTTTTGCAATATAAAAATATGAATTACTTCTGAGTCATTAACGGTATCGTCCTCAGGGTAAACCCACCTGACATCAATGACTCGACCTCCTCCACCAGCAGGTACCTTTAAACAGCTTTCTCTTGCATTAACCAATTGTATACCAAAAATGGCTTGTAATAATCTCCCTTCTGGAACACGTGATGAACTCGTTCCTTCTTGGGGTGTTAATTTACCCACCAAAACGTCTCCAGATTCTACCCAAGATCCCAATTCGACAAGTCCATTATCATCGAGGTGTCGAAGTACATGACTATCCAATTGAGGTATTTGCTTGGTGACCCGCTCGGGTCCCTGATTTGTTGTACAAATTTCGATTTCATGTTTTTCAATGTGGAAAGACGTGAAAATATCTTCGTATATTAGACGTTCACTAATTAATACTGCATCTTCAAAATTATATCCCTCCCATGGCATATAGGACACTAAGATATTTTTCCCTAGAGATAACTCCCCCCTAACAGTTGCCGACCCATCCGCTATTATTTGACCACTTCTCAAAAGTTCTCTCGGTGAAACCACAGGTTTTTGGTGAATACAGGTATTATTGTTGGAACGTTCATAGATTTTTAATTCATTTTGTTTACTAAAAAAGCTTGATTTCTGGTTTCCCGCGGCGGATAGTTCAATTTTCCTACCATCAATATATCGAATTGTTCCTTCTTGTTCAGATAGAACTATACTTCCTGAATCTGATGCTACTTAACTTTCTAACCCAGTTCCTACAATGCACCTCTCGGGCTTTACTAGTGGAACCGCCTGACGTTGCATAGTAGAACCCATTAAAGCGCGGTTTGCATCATTATGCTCAATAAATGGAATCAGAGAAGCTCCAATGGAAAAATAGTGTAGGGGATGAACACTTTGAAAGTCAACTTGTTCCCAAAGAACGCTAAGAAACTCTTGTTGATGTCGAACCGGTATAAGTTCCTTCTCTGAGGATCTCCATTCGGATATTAACAAATTTTCAGTTGCTATTCGGTAACAATCGTCTTCAGCAGGAGAGATCTTGACTAATTGCTCCGCGTTGGAGGATTCCGCCATTTTGAGATAGGGACTCTGCAAAGATCCCGAATTGTTCACTCTTGCTTGAAGAGCTAGTGAAGAAATTAGGCCAGCATTCATGCCTTCTGATGTTTCAATTGGGCATATACGGCCATAATGACTAAAATGAATGTCTCTAGCTTGAAAACTGGCAGTTCGACGTGTTAGACCACCAGGACCTACAGAGCTTAATCTTCGTTTATGAACCATTTCTGATAATGGATTTGTTTGGTCTAAAAATTGAGATAGGGGATGTGAACCAAAAAATTCTTTGAAAGCTGCTATTACTGGCGCAGACGTCACCAAACCTCGGGGAGTTATTGTGCGTTTGCGTCTAACGGCTCTGGATAAATTTTATCGAATCAAATTCTCCAAACGGTTTGGAGCTAATTTCAATTGTTCCTGAAGCAAATCTGCTACGGATCGGACACGCCGGTTTTTTAAGTGGTCTATATCATCAAGTGTTCCCCTTCCATAACTTATTTCCACTAAGTAATCCGCAGCCGCTAATATGTCTTGAGGAAGCAAAAAGTACTCTGTTTCAGGAACATCAAGGCCTAACCTGAAGTTCAGTTTTCGTCGGCCAATTCGTCCTAATTCGCATCTAGGCTGGAAAAATTTCTTTTGTAATTCCTTAAACATGGGTTCCGAAAATGACACATCTGTGTCCGTTGCGGAGTATATGTGTTTGTAAAGTTCTACTATAGCGTCCTCTGTTGATCCAATAAATTCTTTTTGCTTTTTCAGCATATTTGAAAATATTTTTGGGTAACGGACATTTTGTAGAATATCTTTTTTGTTCAACCCCATAGCTATTAAGAAAATTAAAATGGATATTTTTTTTTTTTTACTAATACGAACCCAGATTTTATCCTTCCTATCCATTTCTGGCTTAAATCTCCCTCCCCGATCCGAAATTACAGTGCTAGTATACACTGGGCTTCCTTTCTGATCTGACTCTCGATTGTAGTAAAGACCAGGACTTCTCAATATTTGATTAACCAAAACTCTAGCAATTCCATTAATAATGAAAATTCCTCTAGAATTCATCCAAGGAATAGACCCGAGCCGCACATCTTCTTCTTGTACTACTTGATCTCTATTATGAATTAATTAAGATGGTACATATGGATCGGCAGAATAAGTAATGCATTGATACGCAGCATCTTTTTCTTCAACCAAAGGTTCTGTGAATTGATATTGTTTACCGATGAATCAGAATTCGACTTCCTTATCTGTATCTTCAATTTTTGGAAAATTTTCAAGTTCTTCAAGTACTCTTTCATGAACAAACCTACTAAATCCTTCCAACTGAATTTGTGCAAATTCTGGTAGTACGGGCATATCTTAGTCTCCTCCTAATGGGATAATAGATCTAGACCAAATTTTGAAGAAACTATTAGTTATATATATATATATATATTTATTTTTTTTTTTCCAAACAAAAATATATATATATATCACATTTATGTTATGGATATTCCACATAGAAATAAATACACATAGAATTGAGTAAAAAAAAAAATATATTGATCTGTACATCTATCGTGGAAAAACAAAATGGAAAACAATTTTTATTTGATCAATTTGGTAACAATAACAAATAACTGGCAGGATAAGTTACAAAGTATCTTTTGCATGTGCATCAAAAAAAAACGTTTCTCCAATAAAAAAAAAAATTGATTTAGCAAATTCAATTTCTAAAAAAAAAACATTTCTTGTATTTTTCTGAAATGAAACGACGAGAAACAACCAAAGAAAAAATCTAAAATATCTAAGAATTAATACGATAGACATCTTATAATTATATCACATTATTAATTTTGATTGCCAACTAATAATAATAATAAGATAAAAAAAAACTATTTGTCTTTTCATTTTATTATTATTAATTTTTATTAATTTCATTCAAATTAATACCTTTTCTTTTGAGCCTCTTAACTCGAATAAGAAAACAGTTGCTTGTCAATGTATAAGTAAATTATTATGGGCTAATTTTGATCCATATATTAACTTTGTGGTGAGTAGATCAATTAATCTGAATAACGTACTAATGAATTCTATTAGAATATATATATATTCAAACAAGTTCTTCCTTTTTTCAATTGAAAAAAGAACTTTCTTTATTTGACTTTTATGACTAATCCTAGCCTAGATTTATCTTTCTGCATTTTTATTCTATCGTTGACTCTGTAATAATTACTAGTTACAATCTAACTAAGTCAAGTTGTGGGATTGTAGTTCAAGTGGTTAGAGCACCGCCCTGTCAAGGCGGAAGTTGCGGGTTCGAGACCCGTCAATCCCGATCTAAGAAATCCTGAAAAACAAAAGAAGACATATTGAGTTTCTTTTTTTTTTATATAGTATACTTATTACTAAATATAAAAAAGAACGAAATTCCGTTGTACTTGCAGAAGTGTTTTGACATTTCTATTTCAATGGGTCGAGCTGGATTCGAACCAGCGTAGGCTTTGCCAGCGGATTTACAGTCCGTCCCCTTTAGCCACTCGGGCATCGACCCATTCATAAAAGAAAGTGAATCAAAAAAGTTTCTTTTTTTTTTCAGTCCATTAATTCAAGTTGAATTAAGAAGTAAATACCCCCAGGGGAATTCGAATCCCCGTCGCCTCTGTGAAAGAGAGGTGTCCTAGGCCTCTAGACGATGGGGGCTAGATTACCTGCTGAAAGCATAGGCAATATCTAGTCAAATTGTCAATCTAAAAAATAGATTGAACGTATCCTAAAAAATTTGTTTTATCAAGTTGAAATTTTTTATTTTTTTTTTTCTAGCTGGTAAATGGTAAACTATGCACTAGAAACTATGAATCATAATAAAAACTACTGAAAAGATACTTTTTTTTTTATTATTGAATACTAGAACTTAAAGAATAGAAATATATTTATATTTATATATTTCCGAGATCTGATTCTATGATATACTATATAATCAATATTGAAAACGTGACTCCATTCTTGAAAAAAAAAGGTAATTTGATTTTTTTTATTTTTGCTAACCAAAAAAGGTCTTTCGGTCAACCCGACTCTTTAGAAAAAGATGGTTCACAATAAAATTGAGAGTTCTTCCCGCTGGGAACACTCAAGCTATTTCCCAATCAACTTATGATTTGAACTACCGATACGGAAGTAAACATTCTTGCATTTGTAGCTACTGCACTTTTTATTCTAATTCCAACAGCTTTTCTACTTATTCTTTACATACAGACAGCTGCTCAAAATAATGATTAATCGTTAATTAATTCAATTACCAATTTAATATTCATTTTTGTCTACAAGAGCAACTATCAATAAAAAAAAAATGAAAAGGAAAAGAGGTCAAAGTTACAACACATAGTGAAGCAAAAAAGAACGTGAAAAATGAAGATTATGTGCCTGCTGTTAAGCAATAGTCGCTTATATTTTCCGACGATGACTCCTAGTATTAGGGTTGTCTGTTTTAATCGCAATCTTTTTTCTTCAATTTTTTGTCCAACCAACTTGTTTGTGTTTGTTATTTTCAACTAAAATTACAAAAAATTGATAGATCAGTTTTTGATCTATCAATTTCCAGTTTTTAGTAAATTTTTTTATTTTACAAAAATGGGATTCGTCCAACTAACTTGAGAAAAAAAAAAAGATCAAACTAGTCTTGTTTCATATCTTTTGAAAAAAAAATGTTAACTTCATGAATGAAAGTGAAAGGTACAAAATAGATCGTCTCACAAACAGAAGACTCAAGAAAATTACTTGATCAAACACAACATTTATATCAGCCAAAAAAACTCTTTACAGTTTCAATCAACTGTGAAACGACCGGGTAAAAAAAAAAAATAACTTATACTTGTTTATTTCTTTGACTTATCAAATCTGCTTTGAAAAACCCCGTTTCATTTATTAAATAAATCACTTTGATCGTTTCACAAACCACTTCTTCCCCGAACTACAAGCGAAAGAGAAAATGTAAAAATGACCGTCAGGGCAGCCCAAGCCGTCGTTACTAAGTCCGTAATTATAACTCCTATCTTTTCAGTTTTAATCTTTTTTATGTTTACCCCTACCTACTAACTCACGTTTCAAACAAAATCAATTTTTTTTTTTAATTTGAACAAATAACTCAAAAATTAAAACCTGTTTTTTTTTTGAAATTCTCCTCTTTATAGGATACTATCCCAGTGCCAAAAAAAAAATGAATATAAGTTTCCATGTTTTTTAAATGTTACTGATTGGTTCTATAGACTTTGCAAAAATTGGTGATTGCTACGTACAATTCATTGAGTAATGATATACTTAATCGGGATTATTTCTGCGTGCGTAATTCATCGCGATACATAAAATGGAACAGGCTATAAAAAACTATAGAGCAAGTCAACTTGTATCCGATTCCGTCGCAAGAAAGAAAATAATCCCATTGAGATAGGATTCTCAATGGATGGATCAACAAAAGAGTTTTCATTTCTCTTTTCATTTATTAAAACTACTTTTTTTTTTTTTTTTAGCTAGGCGACACCCAGATTCGAACTGGGGAGTTAAGGATTTGCAGTCCTCCGTCTTACCACTTGACTATATCGCCTTATGCTTTTTGATTTTCAAAAGTAACAGTATTGATCTAGTTTAGTTATCTCGCTGGGAAGTTAGGTGTTGGTTCAAAAAAGAAAAAAATGAAACATAATTTTAAAGAAAAGAAAAACTTAATAATTTCTAGAACATTTTTTCACGCCTATCTATCTTTTAGATGGCTTAGGTAAAACCTCGTTTTTACTCTTGAGGTAGGCGGATAGCGGGAATCGAACCCGCGTCATCTCCTTGGCAAGGAGATATTTTACCATTCAACTATATCCGCGCAATATGTTATTTCATTTTAATATATTAATATTCATTTGCGTCTTTCTCTAAGTTAGAGATACTAAATTCATACTAATGAATATGGTATTTTCTAGAAAGAAAACCAATGTTTAACTAACTATGTATGACTTTACTTTTTTTTTTTCTAAGAATTCCCAAACCAAAACAATACAATTTGAATTCTGTGTTGTAATTCCTTCTGAATCTAACAAAAAAAATCGTATTTTTCGCCCGACATTTTGCCTCCCCACTCGTAACGAAAAGTTACGAGAGGAAGAAAAAATGGCGGAGCAGACTTTTAAGAAATAAAAGAATTAGGTATACCTACTAAAAAAACTAATCCAATCCATAATGAAGCCCCTGAAAAAACAATATTTTTATTGCTAGACCATCCTTCGGGAGATGCAAATACAACAGGAACACCAACAACCAATAGAAATGATGTAGCAATTAATGCAAATAAAGCAAATTGAAAAGCAATAGTCATAGGTTTTCCTTCCACTAAAGTGATTGTCTGTACCACTGGATCCTTGCCTAAAAGAGCTTTTATATTGAAAATTTGTATTTACAAGAAGCAAATGTATGATCAACTATTTTTATTGAAAATAGTATAGTTTTCAAGTTAGTTCAACCCTCTATTTAAGACGTTTCAATAACTATGGAATAATATTATCACTCTGCTTCTTTTCTTTCACAGCAATGGTTATCAAAAAAATTGTAAATAAATTATTACAGAAATCTCTCTCTATATCTATATATATATATATATAGATATTTCAATCTTGAAATTACTTAAAAAGTTTTTAATTTAAGGAAAACGAGTTTCATACTTTCATATTAATTTCAAAAAAAAAGGGGGGGGGGGGGGTGGAAAATCTCTATTTGGGAGAGATGGTCGAGCGGTTTAAGGCTCCAGTCTTGAAAACTGGCATGGCACTGAGATGTCATCGAGGGTTCGAATCCCTCTCTCTCCTAAAACTAACTAATATTTGTAACGAACAAAAAAAAAAACAGTAAAAACTAAACTCTTTCCTTTTTTTTAGAAAAGGGTTAACTAATTTACTCTTGTCCAATAAAACAAAATTTATCTATCTAAGTATAGCTGTACCTAGATAGATAAATTTCTTATAAATTACACAAGGACCCGGCCAAAATGGTTGGAAAAAAGAGGGAAATATCAGTCATTAGTTGTTCAATTATTCACAAAAAACTTACTTTTTTGTTTAGTCATTTTTTTTTCCTTCTTTCATCGTACGCGGGTTCAGTGCATTTTTTTGACTTTTAATTAAGGGGTGTCATAGAAAGAACAGGTTCAGTGTCACGGTCAATTCCTTTTTCAAATCCAGCTGCGGCTGCACGAGCCCTACCCGCGTGCCAAAGGTGACCGACAAAAAAGAAGAATCCTAGAACAAAGTGAGAAGTTGATAACCAACTTCGAGGAGATACATAGTTAACAGCGTTGATCTCAGTAGCTACTCCACCCACGGAGTTTAGAGAGCCCAAAGGCGCATGCGTCATATATTCTGCGGATCGTCTTTCTTGCCATGGTTGTATATCTTTCTTTAACTTACCAAGATCTAAGCCGTTTGGCCCTCTTAGAGGTTCTAACCAAGGAGCACGAAGGTCCCAGAAGCGCATAGTTTCGCCTCCAAAAATTATTTCTCCGGTGGGAGAGCGCATTAAATATTTACCTAAACCTGTTGGTCCTTGAGCAGAGCCTATATTGGCGCCAAGACGCTGGTCCCTGACCAGGAAAGTAAAAGCTTGAGCTTGAGAAGCTTCTGGACCGGTGGGACCATAAAATTCGCTGGGATATGCTGTATTATTGAACCAGACAAAACAGCAAGCAGTGAAACCAAAAATTGAAAGAGCACCTAAACTGTAGGATAAGTAAGCTTCGCCAGACCAAACAAACGCTCGACGAGCCCAGGCAAAGGGTTTTGTTAATATATGCCAAATTCCCCCGAAAACACAGATAGAGCCCAACCACACATGACCCCCAACAATATCTTCTAAATTATCCACGCTTGCGATCCATCCTTCTCCCCCAAACGGAGATTTCAGTAGATACCCAAAGATAATGCTGGGACTTAAGGTAAGATTTGTGATTTCTCTTACATCTCCACCGCCAGGTGCCCATGTATCATACAACCCTCCAAAGTAAAGCGCTTTGAAAACCAATAGAAAGGCGCCAAGACCTAATAATATTAAATGAATACCAAGAATGGTAGTCATCTTATTTTTATCTTTCCAAGTATAACCAAAAAAGGGAAAGGATTCTTCAAGTGTTTCAGGGCCAATCAAGGCATGATATATACCTCCAAAGCCCAAAACTGCGGAAGAAATTAAATGGAGAACTCCGGAAACAAAATATGGGAAGGTATCTGCTACTTCTCCTCCAGGGCCCACACCCCAACCCAGAGTAGCCAAGTGAGGAAGTAGAATTAGTCCCTGTTCATACATGGGCTTCTCCGATACGAAATGGGCTACTTCAAATAGATTCATAGCTCCAGCCCAAAAAACGATAAGGCCAGCATGAGCTACATGAGCGCCAAGCAATTTACCAGATAGATTAATTAACCGGGCGTTTCCTGCCCACCAAGCAAAGCCTGTGGTTTCCTGATCGCGACCACCTAGAGATAGGGTTCCATTAAAGAGCGTTTCCACGGGGTAAAACCTCCTCAGGGAATACAAGGTTTTCATGAGGCTGATCCTGAGCTGCCATCCAGGCACGGATCCCTTCGTTTAGTAAGATATTTTTTGTATAAAAAGTTTCAAATTCAGGATCTTCTGCTGCACGAATTTCTTGAGATACAAAGTCGTACGCGCGTAAGTTTAGGGCAAGACCAACCACTCCGATAGCACTCATCCATAAACCTGTGACTGGCACAAATAACATGAAGAAGTGTAACCAACGTTTGTTGGAAAAGGCAACACCAAATATTTGCGACCAAAATCTGTTTGCAGTTACCATCGAATAAGTTTCTTCAGACTGAGTTGGATTGAACGCCCTAAATGTGTTTGCGCCATCACCGTCTTCAAATAGAGTATTTTCAACTGTAGCACCGTGAATAGCACATAGAAGAGCAGCACCTAGAACCCCAGCAACTCCCATCATATGAAATGGATTCAACGTCCAATTATGAAAACCCTGAAAAAATAAAATAAATCGAAAGATAGCTGCTACTCCGAAACTGGGTGCGAAGAACCAACCGGATTGTCCTAAAGGATAAATCAAGAATACAGAGACAAAAACTGCAATTGGTGCAGAAAAAGATATTGCGTTATAGGGACGTAGTTGCACGGACCTTGCCAGTTCAAATTGACGTAACATAAAACCTATCAAAGCGAAAGAGCCGTGAAGAGCAACAAAAGTCCATAAACCCCCTAATTGGCACCAACGCGTGAAGTCCCCTTGTGCTTCAGGACCCCATAATAGAAGCAGCGAATGGGCCAAGCTATTAGCAGGAGTAGATACTGCAGCCGTCAAGAAATTGCATCCCTCTAAGTAAGAACTAGCTAACCCGTGAGTGTACCACGAAGTCACAAAGGTCGTACCTGTAAACCATCCGCCCAAAGCGAAGTAAGCAGTGGGAAAAAGTAGTAGGCCAGACCAACCCACAAAAACAAAACGATCTCTTCTCAGCCAGTCGTCCATACTATCAAATAAATCTTTCGGTTCTTTGGAAGATTTTCCAATGGCTATTGTCATTTTTATTCCCTCATAAAACTCATCAAAACACTTCTGGATTCCCATTTTCTTCTTTTTTTTTTACTAGATAGAAAATTGTTGGATTGCGTTGGTTTCTTTCAAAGTCATTTTCTCAGAATTTGAAAATAAATTTCTATAAGTAGGAATTTTTAAATTATTTATTTTTTTTTTCTCTACCTCGTATTTGACCTAACAAATTTTTTTCTTCCGTGCGGTATTTATGATTAATCTTGCTTGTTTCTGGTACGCTCGCTTTTGTTACGTCATATATTTTTTTTTGAGAAGTGGGTTAATCCCCCCTTTTCTTCTAAAAGTTTGTTAAACATTTTAACACATCAATGAATCCGACCCAACAAAAAGATAAATCGTCTTCAATAATTTACAAGGGATTTAGTATTTTGTATTATTGAGATAGCACATGTCTTGGATGAAAAATGTGTACTCTTATGATACTTTATAGATAGATATTTATTAATATTAGGGATTTACTTTTGATTCCCGAAGTTAGGATAACCAAAATGTTTCTAGTCTAATAAATTATATCCAACAAAATTTCTAGTATTGTTTTGAAAGGGAGAGTACCCTAAATATACTGATTTCGAATAAAAAAAAAAATATACTAACTAGGTTTCCATTTTTTTACAATTATTTTTCATATTTCTTTGGACTACCAAAAGTCTAGTAGAGTATACAAAAATGAGATTACAAGATATCCAGATTTCGTACGCTTACTCATCAGCTGAGCCCCTTGTCGGATTTGAACCGACGACTTACGCCTTACCATGGCGTTACTCTACCACTGAGTTAAAAGGGCTTATAATATAAAGAACCTAGACTGATGAGGCAAACTAAGAATTAGGTAAAAAGGATAGGTTTGGGATTAAGCTAAACAAAAATTATCCTACTTTATAGAAAAAAAAACTGCCATCAAAAAAGCATAATATAAAAAGTGAGTACTCTTTGTAAACTTTTGAAAGAATTTACAGTAATTGGATAAGTAATTGGCAATTGACTTTGCGGAGACGGGATTTGAACCCGTGACCTCAAGGTTATGAGCCTCGCGAGCTACCAAGCTGCTCTACCCCGCGTAGTTCTGGCCTTCAATGTAATTATTATACAGGCCTTGAATAATTACATTGAACATAATTAGTAAAATTCAATCAACTTATTGTCTCAAACTATTTTTTTTTTTCTAGTAGACTATTTTGAATTAGAAAAAAAAACTAAAGAAATAACAAAGTAGTTTTTTTTACCAACTCGACTTTACTATTCCGGGAAGAACACAAGTATGTGCCATTTCACGGAGTACGTGTCTGGAAAAACCAAAATCTCGGTAATTAGATCGGGGTCGTCCGGTTAGGGAGCACCGGTTACGAAGACGAGAAGGTGCACTATTTCGTGGTAAAGATTGTAATTTTTCTAAGATAAGAAGTTTATCTTGGATCCGTAAACTATTCTTGAGTTGTCGTTTCAAAGACTGACGAACAACATCGTATTTCTTCACTAAGTTTTTTTTTTTTTTTCCTTCTCAATCAGACTTTTTTTTGCCATAATTAATGGATCAGTAAGAAAAATTGTATGATGTTATTGCGAAACAAATGAAAATTGTCGACAGAATGTTTATTTACTAATAACTTTTTTTTTTCTAAAAAAAAAAGTTATATTTATTAGGTAAATACTAAATAACTAATTGGATTCCCAAATGTGAAAACAAGAGTGAGACTGATCCCAATATGAGAATAAATAAGTAATTAAGTAGAAAGTATTATCCAAATTTGCCAGATGTAGATGCTATTAGAAAAGCTGCATACGTAAATACATAACCCACGGAGAAATGGGCTAAACCAACTAAGCGTGCTTGAACGATGGAAAGGGCAACTGGCTTATCTCTCCATCGTATTACGTTTGCTAGGGGAGTTCGTTCGTGTGCCCAGGCTAACGTTTCAATAAGTTCTTGCCAGTAACCGCGCCACGAAATTAGAAACATAAACCCGGTAGCCCACACAAGATGCCCAAATAGAAACATCCATGCCCATACAGACAAACTGTTCATACCAAAAGGATTATATCCATTAATAAGTTGCGAGGAGTTTAGCCATAAATAATCCCTCAACCATCCCATTAGATACGTGGAAGATTCATTGAATTGGGCGGCATTCCCCTGCCATAAAGTAATGTGTTTCCAGTGCCAATAAAAGGTAACCCAACCAATAGTATTAAGCATCCAGAAAACAGCTAAGTAGAAAGCATCCCAAGCAGAAATGTCACAGGTTCCGCCTCGTCCGGGACCATCGCAAGGAAAACTGTAACCAAATTCTTTTTTATCTGGCATTAACTTGGATCCGCGCGCATCTAAGGCACCTTTTACCAGAATTAAGGTAGTTGTATGTAAACCCAAGGCAATGGCGTGGTGAACTAGAAAATCTCCAGGACCAATTGTTAGAAATAACGAATTGCTATTATTGTTAACAGCGTCCAACCAACCAGGTAACCACAAGCTTTGACCGGCATTACTTGCTGGGCTATCTGCCGAAGATAAAAGTACGTCAAAACCATACAATGTTTTACCATGAGCAGATTGAATCCATTGAGCAAAGACGGGTTCGATTAAAATTTGTTTTTCTGGAGTTCCAAAAGCCAACATTACGTCGTTATGAACATAAAGACCTAATGTGTGAAAACCCAAAAATAAACTAGCCCAACTTAAATGAGATATTATTGCTTCTTTGTGTTCTAACATTCTTGCTAAAACATTATCTTTATTTTGTTCAGGATCGTAATCTCGGATAAAGAAAATGGCTCCATGCGCAAAAGCACCTGCCATGATAAAACCGGCAATATACTGGTGATGTGTATATAAAGCGGCTTGGGTGGTATAATCCTGAGCGAGAAAAGCATAAGCAGGCAAGGAATACATATGTTGTGCAACAAGAGAGGTAATGACCCCTAAAGCAGCTAAAGCAAGTCCCAATTGAAAGTGAAGAGAATTATTCACTGTATCGTAAAGTCCCTTGTGTCCACGCCCCAATCTACCTCCTGGGGGAACATGAGCATCCAAAATTTCTTTCATGCTGTGTCCAATACCAAAATTAGTCCTGTACATATGACCGGCAATTATGAACACAACAGCTATTGCCAGATGATGATGAGCAATATCAGTTAGCCATAAACTTTGAGTTTGGGGATGAAACCCTCCCAAAAAAGTTAGAATAGCTGTACCCGCTCCTTGAGTGCTATTAAATAAATGAGTACTTGAGTCGGGATTTTGCGCGTAAACGCTCCACTGACCTGAAAAAAATGGTCCCAATCCTTGAGGATGGGGAGCGGTAGTTAATAAGTCATTCCACCTAACATGTCCGCCCCTTGATTCAGGAATAGCGACGTGAACCAAATGGCCTGTCCAAGCCAACGAACTCACTCCAAATAATCCTGAAAGGTGGTGATTAAGGCGAGATTCAGCATTTTTGAACCACGATATATTTGGTTTCCACTTGGGTTGTAGGTGTAACCAGCTAGCTACTAAAAACAAAGCAGAAATAGCTAGTAGAAAAAGAGAACCGGTATAGAGATCTTGGTTATCACGTAGACCAATAGTATACCACCATTGATATACACCGGAATAAGCAATATTAACTGGTCCAGCAGCTCCCCCTCGGGTATAAGCTTCGACCGCCGGTTGACCAAAATGGGGATCCCAAATAGCATGAGCAATAGGTCTCACATGTAACGGATCCTGTACCCATGCTTCAAAATTTCCCTGCCAAGCTACGTGAAACAAATTTCCCGAGGTCCATAAAAAGATGATAGCTAATTGGCCAAAGTGAGATGCAAATATTTTTTGATAAAGACGTTCTTCGGTAGTATCGTCATGACTTTCAAAATCATGCGCAGTGGCTATACCGAACCAGATACGACGAGTAGTTGGGTCTTGGGATAGACCCTGGCTGAACTTTGGAAATCTTGATGCCATAATGTTTCTCAAATCCTCCTAGCCATTATCCCACTGCAATGATTCTCGCCAGGAAGAATGCCCAAGTTGTGGCGATTCCACCTAGAAGGTAATGAGTTACTCCCACGGCACGTCCCTGTATAATGCTCAGAGCTCTAGGTTGGGTAACAGGAGCAACTTTCAATTTATTATGAGCCCAAACTATAGATTCAATAAGTTCCTGCCAATAACCGCGACCACTAAATAGAAACATTAGACTAAAAGCCCATACAAAATGAGCCCCTAAAAATAAAAGGCCATATGCAGATAATGAAGAACCATAAGATTGAATAACTTGAGAAGCTTGTGCCCACAAGAAATCTCGCAGCCATCCATTGATCGTTGTTGAACTTTGTGCAAAGTTTCCCCCAGTAATGTGATTTACTGTTCCTTGATCGCTTATACTTCCCCATACATCCGATTGCATTTTCCAACTAAAGTGAAATATAACTACTGAAATGGAGTTGTACATCCAGAACAACCCTAAGAAAACATGATCCCAAGCAGATACCTGACAGGTTCCTCCCCTACCCGGGCCATCGCATGGAAAGCGAAAGCCAAGATTTGCTTTATCGGGTATTAATCGTGAACTGCGTGCGAATAAAACACCTTTCAACAATATTAGTACAGTAACATGAATTGTAAATGCATGGATGTGGTGCACCAAAAAATCTGCAGTACCTAGTGGAATTGGGGCTAAAGCCACCTTACCGGCTACTGATACTACGTTGCTACCACCCCAGGCTAAGCTGGTGCTTCCCGCCGCATTAGGTGCAGTCAATCCGGGAGCCAAAGCGTGAGTATTCTGGATCCACTGGGCAAATATTGGTTGTAATTGAATGGAAGTATCAGAAAACATATCTTGAGGACGACCTAAAGCGCTCATGGTATCGTTGTGGATGTATAGACCAAAACTATGAAAACCAAGAAAAATACAAACCCAATTGAGATGCGAAATTATTGCATCACGATGACGAATGACACGATCTAATAAGTTGTTGTATTGAGTAGTTGGATCATAATCCCTTACCATAAAAATAGCCGCATGAGCAGCAGCCCCAACGACTAAAAACCCTCCTATCCACATGTGATGTGTAAACAAAGAAAGCTGCGTAGCGTAGTCGGTGGCTAAGTAGGGATAAGGTGGCATTGCATACATGTGATGAGAAACTATAATTGTTAGAGATCCCAAAAGGGCTAGATTGATAGATAATTGAGCGTGCCACGAATTAGTTAAAATTTCATAAATACCTTTATGTCCCTCACCCGTAAAAGGTCCTTTATGAGCTTCTAGTATTTCTTTTGTGCTATGCCCAATACCCCAATTTGTTCTGTACATATGGCCAGCTACTAGGAAGAGAACCGCAATAGCCACGTGGTGGTGTGCGGTATCAGTCAACCATAAACCTCCAGTAACCGGATTTAATCCACCGCGAAAAGTCAAAAAATCCGAGTATTCTGACCAGTTAAGAGTGAAAAATGGAATTAATCCTTTTGCAAAACTTGGATATATCTTAGATAGAAGGTCGCGATCAAGAATTAGTTCATGAGGAAGGGGTATTTCTTCGGGGTCAACACCTGCGTCTAATAACTGATTGATTGGAAGTGAAACGTGTATCTGATGTCCCGCCCATGCTAGAGACCCTAATCCCAACAGACCGGCCAAGTGATGATTCAACATAGATTCAACGTTTTGGAACCAAGCCAATTTTGGAGCAGCCTTGTGATAATGAAACCAACCGGCAAAAAACATTAATCCGGCAAAAACTAAAGCACCGATGGCTGTGCAATAAAGCTGTAATTCACTAGTTATTCCGGAGGCTCGCCAGAGCTGAAAAAATCCGGATGTTATTTGCACACCCTGGAATCCCCCGCCCACATCTCCATTCAGAATTTCTTGGCCTACTATTGGCCACACGACTTGGGCACTGGGTTTCACATGGGTGGGGTCATTCAGCCATGCTTCATAGTTGGAAAAACGGGCTCCATGAAAATACATACCGCTCAACCAAATAAAAATAATAGCCAGTTGACCAAAATGAGCACTAAATATTTTACGGGATATATCCTCTAAATCATTGGTATGACTATCAAAATCATGAGCATCAGCATGTAGGTTCCAAATCCACGTGGTGGTGCTGGGACCCTTAGCCAAATTTCTTGTAAAATGACCAGGCTGAGCCCATCTTTCAAAAGAGGTTTGCACTGGATCCTTCTCCACCATAATTTTGACTTCTGGTTCCGGCGAACGAATAGTCATCGGGACTCTCCTCTCTTCGGGCAGGGAATAGCAACAACCTACCAACAGGAGATACAAAACCTCTAAGAATTACGAATTGGAGGTTTTCTTTCAGTATGCAAGAATTTCTTATCTCCCCCTCCCAAATTTGAAACTTGAGCAGCTATGATGACATGATAGGGATAAGCTTTTGGTGGTATTATTACACGACTTATACGCGCCTAAGGGACTTGAAAAAAAAAACTAATTACCCTTTGGTCAGGGAAAAGGAGGGGGAGATAATCTGCTGCCTGACAAACGGTATTTTTTTTTAGTTAATTAATAATTGACTTTGTCATAGTATTTTTTTATATTCTATCTATTTGACTGAGAAAACGGAAACAAGCGTCCCGTAATTTTTGGCCAATTCTGTGCTTCAACGTAATTATCGGGGGAAAGTGCTATTGCGCGTTTCCAATACTCAGCAGCCTGATCAAACCAAGCTTCCGAAATTTCTAAATCTCCTTTCTGAATGGCTTGTTCCCCTCGAGCAGGATGGATAATTCCTTAGCAATATCCTCCTTTAGAACCGAACTTGGAGGTTTCCCGCTCCATACGGCTCAGATAAATGTGTTTCTGGCTTTTTATAACTAGACTACTCCCAAAACTCAGGAGAAAAGAAATACTTGGATGAAATTGCCAGGTTTTTGGTTTTATTCGTTCCGAATGAAACCTTATCCTTACTCACAGATAATGAAGACAAAATAACAAATTTTCAAATTTTCTCTCCCTTACTAACTATCCTCTCTAAATACGGAGTTCTAAAAAGTAAATTGTAAAAGTCTTTCCTTTGGGATTTGATACTACGCCGTGTATCACTATTTTCTTTAATGTTTTCCCAATTCTCTTTGCTACAGAAACGAATTGCATAAATTTTTTTGATGATCCAATCTCATTGTATCAACCCAAAATTTCAACGAGAAATCTTTACGACGCTGTATTTTTCTAATTAATCAATTATCCATAGGAAAGGTTAGGCCATTTATCTCTTTCAAATATGGATTACTTTGAAGAGATACAATCCCGCACCTCGTAGCAATTTGCATTTTAAAATATACTTGGGGGAAGCCTTTCTCGTTGATTGAGTGGTTATGGACCAAAGAATCCGGAGTTCTAAATAGTCGTACGTAGTGACAGATCACAGCCATATTATTAAAAGCTTGTGGCAAAAAAGAATTGCGTTCAAGTGCTTGAAAATAATATTCCAAAGCTTTTGCATGTTTTCCATTACTGGTATGAATAAGACCTATATTATGAAGTATGTAACTTCGATCGTAAGAATCAATCTCTAAACGCATGGCTTTGTAGTAACTTCGCAAAGCTTCTGCATATTCTCCTTCCGATTGAGCCGACATCCGTTACGGTTGCTTATGAAAAAAAGCTCCGCTCCAAAACCGCACGTGAACCTTCCGTATCATACGGCTCCTCCCGCCCGCTCAAATACCATGAAAGTAATTGAATTTGAATACTTCTGTTCCTGAAGAATACGCGGGGGTTAGTGTATTCATAAACTAATGTCTAACCATCCTTCTTGCAAAGAGTCTTTTTTTTTTATTTACAGGATCGCTTATGTTATGTCAATTTCATCAATATACGTCAATTAATATATTAGATAACAATAATAGACTCTATGGCAATTTCTTCGTTCCCAACAATTTGCGTCTGTCAAGAGGGTTTTTCATCCCGGCAATCTCCGGTGATCAAAAGAGTATCCGAAATACAAACGGGATGGCTGTTTGTTATCTCAATCACAATTAGTCGTTATCATGACTTGATAGTTTTCGAAAATGTATCCTGTGTTTGTCGAAATAATAAATTGACGAAGACTTTGTATTGCCAATTTCTTTATGTGATGTTTGCCCCCTCACAACTCCTAAAATTAGCATGTATTTTAGACATATCAATTAACAAGGTTAACCCCCAGCTTTCTTGAGCATCAGATCCGTGAAATTTGGTAACCATAACTCGCGGGGATGTATCAGTCGTGGATACGCGACCGAAGGATTTTTTTTTTGGTAATTGAAAAACCCCTTTCTCAAATGTGGGCTTTACTAAGTACTAGTTTTTTGAACTAGCCTAGTTTCTCGAATCGCACCATCCCGGTAGTATATAAAAGCTTCCCTTTCTCTTTTAGTAGTAGGTAAAATTTGTGTCAAAATATCCGCTAAAATTGTGAAAGTTTTATCAATAAAATTATCATTTCTTTGCGATCTAGGCATAGTCAAAATTAACTCCTTGTTTTTATATCATTATTTCACTTATTAATAATATATTCATTGAAATTACAAAAAGAAAAAGAGGTCTGTTTTTATTTGGACGACAAGTTGGACAGAAAAAATAATTGAATGACTTGTTTTGCTGGATATTTCGTTCAGGTTGCATTTTTTTTGTCAAAGGGTAATTATTCTAATTATTCACAATAGATACTTGCAGATCACTTGTCATTTCATGGCCTAACCTCTTAAAATAAATTTAATCACTGAGAGTCCAGAGTTTCTACTTTTTTTTTGGAAAGGTGGCCGAGCGGTTTAAGGCGTAGCACCGGAAATGCTACGTAGATTTCTAACTACCGAGGGTTCGAATCCCTCCCTTTCCTATTGATATTCTAAATAAATGTCCCTGTATATATTTTTACTATTTCTGAAAAAGTCATTTTAGTACTTTGTTTGAAAAAAACAGTATTTGAACTTTATCTCGTAAAAAAAAATTTCTTTAATTTTTTCAAAAAAAAATATTAAGTACTTTATTGGTGTCATTTCAAGTCATATTTGACTGGGATCTTTAACAATTATTAATGAATTTATCGAATTTATTTGATGAAATTTCAGGAAAGCTTATTAAGCTTTTCGGGAATAATATTCAACAACTAATAATTCATTTAGATTTAAATCGACAGATTCTCGGCTGGCCATATGATTAACCAATCCTGTAGGCTGATCTGTTTTCAAGAGAGATAAAGTCAAATGATCTGGAATTTTTTGTCCTTCGAAAGATTCCTTTTTCACAGAATTGTACGAAGTTGGTCGATTCCGAATAGTAATGATGTCCTTGGGTTTACGTCGATAGCTTGGTATATCCACAATACGTTGGTTTACTAAAATATGTCGATGATTAACCAGTTGTCGGGCAGCAGGAATTGTTGAAGCCAGACCTAATTGAAAAATGATATTATCCAAGCGCATCTCAAGTAATTGGAGAAGAACCTGACCCGTTGAACCCCTAGTTTTTCTAGCAATGCGAACATATTTGAGTAATTGTCGTTCTGTTAATCCGTAATTAAAGCGCAATCTCTGTTTAGCTTCCAAACGTATACAGAATTGAGAAATTTTTTTTGAAACTGATTGATCACTAGCAACTTTAGATTCCCCTAAGTTAAACGTCTTATTTTTACCTACAAGACCTGGCAAATTATTTAAGCGACGCATTAATTTCAAACGGGGTCCTCGATAACGAGACGTAAAAACTCCTTTTCTATAATATAGATTTTATATATGTTTCCTAAACAGAGTAACAAACTCGAAGATCGTCACGAAGATTTTACCCACTTTATTTGCTCAATAAAAAAAAAATCAAAAATGATATCTGGAAAAATCATAACACATAATATATAGATAAAAACTCATAACTATTCTTTCAATTTATTAGAACTAATTGAATGGACAGATGAGAAAGCAACGGCAAACCTATTACGATTAGTTAGAGTATGTCAAAATTTGTACCGATTAAGAGGTTAATTGTAACATATACATTTAAATAAAAAGTCTAAAACAAAATGAAATAGATTTCTGTAAAAAGTATATTGCTTTGAGGAGCACATCTATATATACTTATTTTGGAAAAACTTTTTATTTAAAAGCAAAAAAAAATAATTAATTCTTTTGATTAATTCTATTAATCAACAATCAGTTTTTCTCAAACTGATACGTAAATCAGGGATATTTTTTAATGATGAAAAAAAAAAAGAAAAAGTGACCGAATAGAAACAAAAAACATACAAAAGAAATAGGTAAGATAACCATCATTTATATACTTTATTAATTTTTTTTTTTATTTTCGATATGTTTTTTTTTTAACATAAAGAAAAAGAAATTCAATCAGATTAGTACATATAAAAATAGAAATGAAATAAAAACAAACGAAGTAAACCAAAACTTTGTTTTATATTAGAATAAATATCTAGATTTCTTTTTTGGTTTGTTGTGGCCTAAAGTGGGGATATGGCGAAATGGTAGACGCGGCGGACTCAATCAAATTGAGCCTAGATATGGAAACGTATCAAGTGGCAGCTCTCAGATTCAGGGAAACCTAGGATTATTCAGCAGGCAATCCTGAGCCAAATCTTGTACTACCTTCGTGAAAAAAATAAGATTTTTTTTTGGTCAGGTAAAAATTAATCAATAAACAAGATAGGTACAGAGACTCAAAGGGGGTTATTCCAACAAGCAAAATAGAAGAAAGTGACTAATTTCGAAAAATTAATTAGCCAAATGTTTAACTATATTGAACATATAATATGAATTGTGTAACTAACAAAAACTAACAAAGTTTGAAATATAATCAATCAAAAAGAGAAAGTTTTTTGTTTTGAAAGAAGCTTCATGAAAAAAGTGAAGCATTTTTTAACAAATTTCTAAAAAAGTTGCACCAACCAATATGTTGTTTTACTAATTACTTATTTACTAACTTATTAGTAAATATAATAATAGAGCTAAACAAACAAACTAACACGATAAAGAAATAAGAATTTCTTTTAACCTCGTATTGCTAATTCATATAGCTTTTTTTTTCTTTTTATTACCTGTTCTAAGAAAAGAAAATTTTTTTATCTTTTCTAATATTACTTGAACTAAAGTAACAACGTAGTAACTAAATAAAAATTTTCTTGCGAATGAAGATAGAGTCCCATTCTACGCAACTACTAAGACAGTGGTAACGCAAGTTGCGGTAGAAAGAAAATCCGTTGGTTTCGGCCGTGAGGGTTCAACTCCCTCTATCCCCAATCAGATGCTTTGTTTATTTCATCTCATTTGGATTCGATTGAGAAGTTTACGATCAAAAACTCATAAAACCATTTTAAAACTCTTGTTTCAGTCTAGCTACAGATTTTGTGTTGTTTAGAGATTAGCCATTCAGGTAGGTAATTAAGATACCTGAGTGGCTTAGCTAAAAATTTTTCTTGATTTTTGTCTCTTTCGTACAGATAACATAAAAAAGAAAAGTAACAAAATTGAATTTTGTTTGGGTGAGAAAAAAATAAAAAAAAAATCTGAAACTAACTAACAATATCTAATAATTTTTTCTCTTATTTAGATAAATAAATGTTTAAATAAAAATAAAGTAGCCGGGATAGCTCAGTTGGTAGAGCAGAGGACTGAAAATCCTCGTGTCACCAGTTCAAATCTGGTTCTTGGCAATTAAAAAGTAGGAAAACAAAACTGATTCTTTTATTCCCGGAATTAATAGAAAAAACTAATTTGAACCAATGTCAAAATAATAAATATCAACGAGATCCTTAAAAAAAAAAATATTTATTTGTTTGCTGAAGTATAAATAAAATAAGACAGAATAAAATAGCTTTCTTTTAGACTGATCTCTTGCAGATCATTCTATAATTTAATAGGCATCTTGTAATTCATAGAAATTAGGTACCACATAGTCTTTACGGAGAGGCCAGCCAATCCAACTTTCAGGCATTAGTATACGTCTAAGATATGGATGTCCCCAATAAGTTATTCCCAACATATCATAGGATTCACGTTCTTGAAAATCAGCACTTTTCCAAACCCAATAAACCGAAGGTATTTGAGGGTTCGTTCGTGAAACAAAAACTTTTGCACATATTTCCTCAGGTTGATCTGGCTGATCTCGCATCTGTGTTAAGTGATAAACACTAATTAAAGATCCTCCGGGTGCTGCATCATAAGCACATTGCAATCGTAGATAATTGAATCCATAAGCATATAGAGCAACAGCTATAGACAACCACTCGTCCGACTTGACTTGCAAAATTTCAACACCTCTATAATCGTAACCTAAAGGTCGATGTGAAAACTTATGTTTAGTTAACCAGGCAGATATTCGACCTTGCATATCTGGATTGAATGTAGCCTTATCAACGGTGTTCATATTGGTTAATACCTCTTCACCTTTTTCTCATAGATTCCGTGTGTAAAATTAAGAAAATTTATAATAAATTTTCAAATTTCATTCATTTACTCATTTGCAAATTCCTGGAAGTTTTCCGCAAAATTATTTAATATCAGTTTTTTTGGACCAGAAGTCTCTAACTTTTTCTTATATTTTTTGGTATTGACAATTGATACAAAACGATGTGGGGAACTTAAATTAGGATATTTCGTTCGGGTAGGTCGGAAAGTTCGTTCTTCAAAACTTTCTTGAGCAATTTTCTTTCGGAGTTTCGTTACAGCATCAATGATAGCCTCGGGTTTTGGGGGGCATCCTGGCAAATGAATATCAACAGGAATTAATTTATCCACTCCACGAACGGTACTATAGGAATCTGTACTGAACATACCTCCTGTAATGGTGCAAGCTCCCATAGCAATTACATATTTAGGCTCTGGCATTTGTTCATATAGTCTTACTAAAGATGGAGCCATTTTCATTGTTATGGTACCGGCAGTGACAATTAGGTCCGCCTGTCTAGGACTGGATCTAGGTACTAAACCATACCTGTCAAAGTCAAATCGTGAACCAATTAGAGAGGCAAATTCAATGAAGCAACAACTGGTACCATAGAGAAGCGGCCATAAACTGGCTAATCTGGACCAGTTTGAAAAATCGCCAATACTCGCTAAAAAAATTGAGTTTGAAGCATCGCCCTGAAAGGGCAGTCGTGCTACCGAATTAAGAAACTCCTCTTTATTTTCATATTTGATTTCTCTTATGTCAATTTCACTTAAATGTTTGGAAGTTGAGACCATTCCAATGCTCCTTTTCGCCATGCATAAACCAAACCAACAATTAGTATGAGTATGAACACAATTACTTCAATGAAAGCAAATAAACCCAGTTTTTCAAAAGCTATAGCCCAAGGGTATAGAAATACGGTTTCGACGTCGGATACCGTGAAGACCAAAGCAAACATGTAATAACGTATCTGAAATTGGACCCAAGTATTTCCCTTTGGTTCGATACCTGATTCGTAATTTGCTAACTTTTCCGGTCCATCCTTATTGGAAACAAGGAATCTGGAAATTGAAAAAGCCAAAAATGGAATAAATAGAGAGACTAACAAAAAAATCCAGAAAGAGTCATATTGCTGGAACAAAAACATCCATACACTCCTTTTGTTTCCACAACTAACGTATTAACTCACTATAACAGGTTTAACACTTAGAATCTTTTTGGAGAAGAAGTAGATCGCAATTATAGCTTGCTTCTAATAGTAATTACTAAGAAGTGAAAGGCAAGTGATCAAACTACTTTTTTTTTTCATCAATCAATATGAAGTAATAGTATGATTCCATCTGTTACACAAGGCTAAAAATAAATAAGAAAGTCCTGCTTCAAGTTTATTCCAAACAAAGCTGCTCATTTGCTTGAATTTCATAGTCAAATTTGGGTCTATTGTGGATTGCATTGGATCCTAACACTTTTTAAAAAAGAGTGGTTAAAAATATTTGATAGAAACAGAGCCGCCCGGGGTGGGTTTTTGAGGCTAAGTCCTGCTTAAAAAGAATAATAATGAATTCATCCAAAGGCAATAATAATGTAGCCGCCCTCTGTTGGTTGCCTATGTTAACTTTTTAGGGGATTTGTCATTGGTTTGAAAAATTTTAAATTTTGTAAAAAAAAGCGAGGAAGTGGAGCCCAAACAAAGAAAGAAGGTCCCCCATTGAGTACCTCATCATCAAAGAATTTTTTAGGTAAAAGTAAACGACTTAAGAGAACAAAAGATAAAAGAAAGTAGGTATATGGTGTATTGCTTTCTTCTCGTATATTAGCCTTCCACGAGTCCGTAGAAGGAAGGAATTTTTCTTTATTGAAACCCAACACAAAATGCAGCTGTAAATTGGGTAGGCATGGTCCTTCCTTTTGGTCCTTGTTCCCGCTTGGCACCCTTTTTATATTTGAGAATACGCACGTAGCGCACGATTGCCTCATCCGATGGACTCTGTGCCTTTTCTCCTACCATAAATAATGAGAATGATAATACGAGAGACCGTTCAATCAATAACTTGTGTCCTTCTCACAATTTTGGGATCTTTTTGGTTGGGTATAAAACGAAATAAACTGAGTAAAAGGTAATGGGTTTCCGCCCGCCGTACGGGCCCCTCCATCTTGATCTACGGAGGAGCTTTCGCGCGGACGGTCTGAAGCTTGAGTCTCCTCCTCAAGAGGAGAGTTAAATGCTTGAATAGTCACGCATGGATGTTTCTTCTTGTCACAGTCTATAGCATAAAAAGTATAAGCCATTTTGAGCGGCTCGTTGAAGACAACTCAACAATGTTGAGTTGTCTTCATTGGTTTAATAGCAAGTACTTAAGAGATTCAAGTTTCAGACTATTAGTATCAATAGACTAGTTGGTAGCCATCAGCAGGTCCTTCGCCATCCAAAAGACGAACATACTCTACCACCCTAAGAGCTCAAGTAGTAAAATCACAAAAATTGGGCCAAGAACGAGCCACCGACTTTGGATGACCACCTTGCCGTAGGGATGGTTTCTGAAAGCCTGCATCCTATTCTTTTTCTTAACATAAATGCGAACGGAATAGGTTAATATATATGTGGGTAGAAATAAAGCAAAGGAGCGTACAAAGCCAGAGACCATGTCTCGATAGAAGGATCCAGCAGCAAGAAGAACTAGGCGCGTCCAAAAAGTTATGTTGGACGCATTCGTCGAGATAAGGTCATTATTCCACGTGGACTCCAAAATAATGCGCTGATGATCCTCATTGGTTAGTGCACCTTTTTTCTTCAGAGAATTAGTGAAAGACTGGCGTAGATGTTCAAGTGTGAATGCGCGCATGCGATCACAGACAAATCTAGATAGACCACCAATAAGACCAGCAAGAGTAGCAAAAAACTTGATCATAAATACCTCCGATTTTTTCTCCCTAATCCCTTTCATGAGTCTTTCAAAATAGTCTTCCTTACTTGGTGGATACTATTTCACTTATTAATAATATATTCATTGAAATTACAAAAAGAAAAAGAGGTCTGTTTTTATTTGGACGACAAGTTGGACAGAAAAAATAATTGAATGACTTGTTTTGCTGGATATTTCGTTCAGGTTGCATTTTTTTTGTCAAAGGGTTTAGGGCTATACGGATTCGAACCGTAGACACTCTCGGTTATGCAGATCAGACTATGGAAAAGATTTCTTGAACTGCTTCTCGAACCCAACATGCCGCTTTTGTGGCATTGGGCTCTCTAACCAACTGCTCCCCAGTTTAATTGGAGACAAACATATGTTGATGTACCAACTTTGTTTTGTTTCGAAAACAAATAAAAAGAATTGGTTCCGTATGCTCAATCAAACAAATCTTTTTCAAGTATTTTTTATTTTCTTTGAATTGGATAGTTGTTATAGTTAAACAAAAAAAGAACGACCTGAAAAAGAAATGCATTAAGTAATCCCGAAGTATCCTGAGAAGATTCTCAACTACGTGTTGAAACAGGTTTGCCTTTGTTTGCTAAAGATACGCAATCCAAAAAAAAGGTCTCTATCGCTTGTAAAAACTTATTTTTTTTGCAACACACACACTTTTTACACCCGAAAGTTTGTGAGACGAAGAAGAGATTTTTTTTGGATCCCGATTTATTATCCAACCAAATTTAGCATTGGATAAATCAATTATCCACCATATCAACTTTTTAGATCTAGTTGCAATCGACTTTTTTTACTTGTCATGCTACTGTTCTTTCGTGGTAAGAAAGTAAGACAAAAATTTTTCATGTAAAATTTTCACATGAAACGTTTCATTTCGACAAATCTTCTAAAAAACATCGGCGCACGTGTAAACGAGACGCTCTACCGCTGAGCTATAGCCCTAACTAAAAATGATTCTACACAAATTATTTTATTTTATACAACTAAACTACATTTTGTCAAGTTATGCAAGCAGAATAAAAACAAAAGTGTGTAACTGGCTCTGTCATATTTATTATAATTACTATTTTTTTTTAGTGATGTGACACAGAAACTTGCTTCCAGCTGATTATCAAGTGTATAATAAGTATAGCTAAAGTTAAATACGATAAGATAAAAACAGGTAGCTTTAAAGATTAATGTAATGATAACTACTTACTAGCCACCTACTTAACTCAGCGGCTAGAGTATTGCTTTCATACGGCAAGAGTCATTGGTTCGAATCCAATAGTAGGTAAAAAACTTATTAGATACCGAAACTACTAAAATAATGTTGAGTCGGTACCTAATAAATAAGTAATAAGTTTCACTGTTTCCAATACGTCTTACACACATAGTATTGGAGTAGGTTTGGGTCACTAAGATTAAGATTGGTTTTACTTTAGAAACCGACCTAAGAAATAGTTGAAGCTTCTAATCTAGCTTTAGCCCTTTTAAATGCTAAGTTGGCTTCTATTTTTCTTTTTCTACCTTCTGCTTTAGCTAACTCCACCTGAGCTACCTCATAATCTTTTTGTGCCTCGACGGGATCAATTTCATCAGACACTTCTGCTTCATTGACTAATATAGTTACTCGATTATTATCTATCATGGCGAAGCCGCCCATTGAAGCCATTGCGGACCATTGTCCACCACTACGTATTTTTGAAACCCCCATATCCAAAGCTGTAAGAAGGGGTGCATGATTAGGCAGTATCCCAATCTGACCACTGTTGGTAGATAAAATAATTTCCCCGACCTCGGAATTCCAAACTATTCGATTAGGGGCCATTACACGAAGACTTAATACCATATCTTTTATTGACCCTCCGCTTGCAAAGCCGCGGCCTTTGCAGCGGCTTCTTCAATATTCCCAACTGAATAAAAAGCTTGCTCAGGAAGACTATCCAGCTCTCCAGAAAGAATCATTTGAAATCCCTTTATTGTTTCTGTTAAGCTGACGTATTTACCTGGAGAACCGGTGAAAACTTCTGCCACGAAAAAGGGTTGTGATAAAAAACGTTCTATTTTTCGTGCTCTAGCTACTGTCAAACGATCCTCCTCGGATAACTCGTCTAGTCCTAGAATAGCTATAATGTCCTGAAGTTCTTTATAACGCTGCAAAGTCTGCTTAACCCCCTGTGCTGTCTCGTAATGCTCCTCACCTACAATCCAAGGCTGTAGCATAGTTGATGTTGAATCCAACGGATCCACAGCCGGATAAATACCTTTTGCTGCTAAACCTCTTGAAAGCACAGTTGTAGCATCTAAATGTGCGAACGTCGTGGCGGGAGCTGGGTCAGTCAAGTCATCCGCGGGTACGTAGACAGCTTGAATGGAAGTTATTGATCCTTCTTTGGTAGAAGTAATTCTTTCCTGAAGTGATCCCATTTCAGTACCAAGGGTCGGTTGGTAACCTACAGCTGAAGGCATTCTACCAAGTAATGCTGAGACCTCCGAGCCTGCTTGGACGAATCGAAAAATATTATCAATAAATAGGAGTACATCTTGCTTATTAATATCCCTAAAATATTCTGCCATTGTTAGAGCTGTTAAGCCAACTCTCATACGAGCTCCCGGTGGTTCATTCATCTGCCCATATACTAAAGCTACTTTTGATTCTGATATATTCTCTTCATTAATAACTTTTGATTCCTTCATTTCCATGTAAAGGTCGTTCCCCTCACGTGTACGTTCTCCCACTCCGCCAGATACAGATACACCTCCATGGGCTTTCGCAATATTATTAATTAATTCCATGATAAGAACTGTCTTTCCAACTCCTGCTCCTCCAAATAAACCAATTTTTCCACCGCGACGGTATGGAGCTAAAAGATCCACAACTTTAATTCCCGTTTCAAAAATGGATAACTTGGTATCCAATTGAGTAAAGGTCGGAGCGGATCTATGAATTGGAAATTTTGTACTATTTTGAACAGGGCCCAGATTATCTACGGGTTCACCTAGGACGTTAGATATTCGACCAAGAGTATTTTGACCAACTGGGACACTAAGAGGGGCTCCTGTATCAACAGCACCCATACCTCTCATTAAGCCATCGGTGGCACTCATGGCTACGGCTCTTACTTCATTGTTACCCAACAATTGTTGAACTTCGCACGTAACATTAATTTCCTGGCCTGCTGAGTTTTTTCCTTTAACAACTAGTGCATTGTATATGTTGGGCATTTTTCCCGGAGAAGAAGCCACATCCAATACTGGTCCAATGATCTGAGTGATGTACCCCACGTTTTTTTCCACCAATTCAGAAATTTCGAAAGAGAAGGAACTGGTTTTCATAACTGGTTCGGTGTGTTTTTTTTTATTTATTTGATTACTGAATCGATAGAAGTATTTGGTTGGTATTTCACCATTAAGTGTTCAATGGGAAATAAATTTATTCATTTGAGTCTCACTTTTATTTATTTTCCGTCCTTATTCCAACTATCAGATGTGGCTTTGAATCGAGAAACTAAGAGACTGAACAAAATCAATAATCTTTTTTTTACATACATATGAGTTCAACATTCACAAAATTAGTACTCGGTCATGTAGACGTTAGTGATCCGTACATGCGCTTTTTTTATAACCAGATTCTCAGTTAGGTCAAAGGAATCCACACTTAGGTAGTTTGTCATTCACGAATCAGTCTAACCACAAACGGATTCTTGAGTCAATGTATTAAAAGTGCTACTTTTTGAGCAATTTCTGCAGAAAATTGGAATAATTGGTTGCATCCCGTGTGCAAACAGTATAAAATAATAATGTTCCATTGTTGAAATGGATTCTTTAAAGGTATTAAGTATCGTGTGTAGATAAAATAAATTTCCAAAACCCACACTTTACGTCTTGCATTAATATACTCTACCTATGCCGAGCAGATCTCATCATTTCAAGATTTACTATTTTAGTCATAGGGAGGAACAATCTCATGTCGCCACAAACGGAGACTAAAGCAGGTGTTGGATTTCAAGCTGGTGTCAAAGATTACCGATTGACTTATTACACTCCCGAGTATAAGGTCAAAGATACTGATATCTTAGCCGCTTTTCGAATGACCCCACAACCCGGAGTACCAGCTGAAGAGGCCGGAGCTGCGGTGGCTGCGGAATCCTCTACAGGTACATGGACCACAGTATGGACAGACGGACTTACTAGTCTTGATCGATACAAAGGTCGGTGCTACGATATTGAACCCGTTGCCGGGGAGGAAAACCAGTATATTGCATATGTAGCGTACCCCTTGGATTTATTTGAGGAAGGGTCCGTCACCAATATGCTGACTTCTATTGTAGGTAATGTTTTTGGATTCAAGGCCTTACGCGCTCTGCGCCTGGAAGACCTACGGATTCCTCCTGCTTATTCCAAGACTTTTCTTGGGCCTCCTCACGGTATTCAGGTCGAAAGAGATAAATTAAACAAATATGGTCGTCCTCTATTGGGATGTACAATCAAGCCAAAATTGGGCTTGTCTGCTAAAAATTATGGTAGAGCAGTTTACGAATGCCTTCGTGGTGGACTTGATTTCACAAAAGATGATGAAAACGTTAATTCCCAACCGTTTATGCGTTGGAGAGATCGCTTTTGCTTCGTAGCCGAAGCTCTTTATAAAGCCCAGAATGAAACCGGTGAAATTAAGGGACATTATTTAAATGCCACCGCGGGCACAACTGAAGAAATGCTTAGAAGAGCTGACTATGCCAGTGAATTGGGTGCACCAATCATCATGCATGACTATCTGACTGGTGGTTTTACCGCAAATACTAGTTTAGCTATCTATTCTAGAAACAAAGGGCTACTTCTTCATATTCACCGAGCCATGCATGCTGTTATTGATAGACAAAGAAATCATGGTATGCATTTCCGTGTTTTAGCCAAAGCCTTACGTATGTCTGGTGGAGATCATATCCATGCAGGAACTGTGGTGGGCAAATTAGAAGGTGAACGAGAAGTTACCCTGGGATTTGTCGATTTACTTCGCGACGACTACATTGAAAAAGATCGTAAGCGTGGTATATACTTCACCCAAGATTGGGTATCTATGCCTGGTGTAATTCCCGTAGCTTCAGGGGGTATTCACGTATGGCATATGCCCGCCCTAACCGAAATTTTTGGGGACGATTCTGTCTTACAATTTGGCGGGGGAACATTGGGACATCCTTGGGGAAATGCCCCTGGTGCCGTTGCTAACCGCGTAGCATTGGAGGCTTGTGTGCAGGCTCGTAATGAGGGACGTGATCTGGCTCGTGAAGGTAATGAGATAATTCGTGAAGCTGCTCAGTGGAGTCCAGAATTGGCTGCCGCATGCGAAATATGGAAAGCAATCAAATTTGAATTTGATACAGTTGATGTATTATAACTCATTGCGACGTTTCCAACTTTTTTGGTTTGGATCAGAGCATATTGCAATTTGATTCTGAGAAACTGATTATGAATACATAGTAAGAGTATTGAGTATTGGGAATTTTTTTTCTCACTCAATACTCTTCTTTTCTTGGTACTTCAAAGTATGATCGCTGAATCAATGAAAGAAACACATTTTTTTTCAATTCTAATTTACATATCTGAGAATTTGAAACCCATTGATTCCTTCCTATCAAAAACTTAGAAAATAAAAATTAACAAGCTCCACCAATACTGAACTTTGTGGTTCAGCTCAGGTAACTTTAATCAAAATATGTAACTTCATAATCCAGTTTTTTGTTGGAGAATTTAAGTCAAACGCCTAAAATATCATTAATTAACTAAAAAATTTTCATAATTTCCAATTTATTGTTTTTTATATGCAAATTAAAATTCAAAAAACTTGGTCCCAATTTTCTGGGACCCGCTTCATCATCAACTAGAAAAAAAAATTTGCTGTTTAAATAAATTCGGAGTTTTCTATTAGCTGAAAAACTAACTGGTGAGGAGGAGATTATTACGTCTGTACGAAAGTGGTTAGAGGATAAGCAAAAATTTGGTGGATTAATTGAAGCTTTTTTTGAAGAGGCTGTGCGAAACTCCATTGCACATGAAAACGATAAACAAATAATTCTTAGTGAAAATAATAATGACTTATGGGCTCGGTGTGAAAACTGTGGAAATATGCTTCATATAAAATTTTCAAAACAGAACAAAAGTGTTTGTGAAGAACGCGGAAATCATCTTTCAATGGATAGTATGGAAAGGATCGAACCTTCAATTGACCCGAACACATGGATTCCCTTGGATGAAGACACAATTTCAAAAGACGTTTTAAGTTTCTGCGACGAGGAGTCTTATGAAAATCGTTTAATTAGGTCTCAAGAGAAAACAGGGTTACCTGAGGCTGTTCAAACAGGTATCGGATATTCAAATGGAACACTTATTGCACCTGGTGTTATGGACTTCCAATTTATGGGGGGGAGTATGGGTTCTGCAGTAGGTGAAAAAATTACTCGTTTAATTGAATATGCCACACAAAAGCTTCTGCCACTAGTTTTAGTTTGCGCCTCTGGAGGAGCACGTATGCAGGAAGGTACAGTGAGTTTAATGCAAATGGCTAAAATTTCTTCTGCTTTGCATTATTATCAAGTTCAAAAAAAATTACTTTATATTTCCATCCTTACTTATCCAACCACTGGAGGTGTTACTGCTAGTTTTGGGATGTTAGGAGATATAATTATTGCCGAATCCAAAGCCTATATAGCATTTGCCGGCAAAAGGGTAATTGAAGAAACATTGGGTCAAAAAGTACCTGATGGTTTTCAATTAGCTGAGGCCTTATTTGAGAATGGGCTACTCGATTTAATTGTTCCACGTATTCTTATAAAAGGTGTTTTGAGCGAAATATCTGATCTTTACTCATCAGTTCCTTATAAAAAAAACTAGTAATTTACTAATTTGTTCCGTTTTTTTCATATATATATATATATAGTGTAAGATACATTTTGCTTGTTGATGGACTTTGTTTTTCTGTCCTGCAGAAAAACAAAATTCTACGAAACAAAATATTCTAATTCTAATTACATTAGTTTTGCAAACTGAAAACCCCTTTTCTTTATGGAACAAAAAGAATATCATTAGATACTAGAAAGGAGAGTGAAACAGAATTACATTGTTGTATAAATACTTTTTTTTAAGGCAATTTTACTTACCATGGCAGCATCTTATTTACCCTCTATATTTGTACCGCTCGTAGGTTTATTATTTCCGGCAGTTACAATGGCTTCCCTATTTATATATATAGAACAGGATGAAGTCCGATGATTTTCTTCTTGTAAGATGACCTAAAACAAAACTTAGTGGTTTTTCTAGTTGTTAGTTATAAAAATTCAATTTGATAGCTACTTCTAACCAAAATACAGTTGAGATAACCCTTGTTTCTGGTTATTTTGGCTTTCTTAGTCTTTTCAATAAATATTCAAAGAATATTATATTGTTACAATCTATGTCTCAATCTAATTTCCTATAGAGTTGAGATATAGATTGATTAGGCATTATCAATAAGATGGGAATACATCATTTGTCAAAAATTCCTCAATTATGCTGACAGATTTGAGCTGAAACTACCTGGATCGGTACTTTAATAAATATTAGACACAGATCTATGAAACAGAAGAAAGAAACAAAATGAAAAACAAACCAAAGGTAAAATAAAAATTATTTGACAAAATTAATCAATTTCTGAGGAAATAATGATGAGTTCTCGTTCCAAATGGGTCCAAGTAGAGTTCATAAAAGGCTCACGTACATTTTCAAATTTGTGCTGGGCTTGTATCCTTGTTTGTGGTGCAACGGGCTTCTTATTGGTGGGGTTTTCTAGTTTCATTGGTAAAGATCTTATTCCTAATATTTCATCCAAACAGATCGCTTTTATTCCACAAGGGCTTGTCATGTGTTTTTACGGCATTGCTGGCCTTTTTATGGGATTCTATCTATGCTGTACTGTTTTTTGGGACGTGGGGGGCGGATACAACTATTTTGATAAGCAGGAAGGTATTTCTTATGTTTTTAGATGGGGATTTCCTGGTAAGAACCGTCGTATCCGTATTCAACTACTACTAAAAGATATTGAAGCAGTTGGTTTAAAAACTCAAGAAGGTTTATTTTCAAGTCGAATTCTCTATTTAAAAGTTAGGGGTCAACGAAGTATTCCTCTAACTAGAATCGGTGAAAATTTCACGTTAGACAATCTGGAAAAAAAAGCTGCCGAACTTGCCCGGTTCTTACGTGTCTCAATTGAGGGGTTTTGAATTTCAATCGGGAAAAAAAAAACTATATTTTTTTTTTCTTTTGCAAAATTTTAGTACAAAACTGTTTTAAGCAAAAAAAAGTTTGAGCATAATTGAAGAAAAATACTAGCCAAAAAGAAAACTTAACTCTGTAACGAAGATTTTACAAAATTTTCTCTTTTCTTACTGACCTACTAATTAATCTATGAAATCGTATCGTTGGAAACAGAAAATTATTCGATGGATTCTCAATACCCCATATCGTTCTTTGGATAGAGCTTATAAAACTAGTAAGTATCTGCAGTTTCACTCTTTATGTTTTACGCAGTTGAAGTCAACGTTCTCTGCGGGAAAGGAATTGTCACGGGTCCAACAACTTTTCGGAATTGCAATGTCCCATCTATCTAGATATGTTATATATTTTAGTCTTTTAGAATATAAATTGAGCCTAGTTTTTTTGGAATCTAAAAACAAGAATGTTCAAGATTGTTTTTCTGACGAGGATCCTTTGTTCTTTTCCAAGCAAGCAATACGAATTTTATTCCCATTCTACAAACAATTATCCAAGATAGAAAATTGTTTTAAAACACAACTTTTAAAGAGTTTGACCTATACTAAGAAAAATAATATATTTTCAAGATCTTTTTTTTCTAATTATTTCATGAATTCCAACGAAGTGGACACCCAGAACAAAGAATTTACTAAATTTTCAGAAAATCAAATCGAAGAAGACTCCACTTATGCAAGTAATTGGGTTGATTATAAAGTTAATAATTCGAAAAAAATGAACAGAAAATTAGCTTGGATTGAAGCAACTTCAAATGAATTTGATTTTCGAAAAAATTGTTTTTTCAAACAAAAAATTTGGTATCAAACTGAAAAAAATTCGATTGAAAACTATCTTAATTTATCTATTTATCGACACAGATCAGTCCCCTATGAGTCAATTAGTTTAATACCTCGTTCTGTAACTCGGACCTTATCCAAGTTCAAGTTGGAATTGACAAATAAATCAACTGTATTGGTACAAAATGAGTTTGATCTAGCCAAAAATCAAGCCTCCGTTTCTCTTCAATACATTTGGTTATCTGTTCTACTATCTCTTTTTTTTCGAGTCGCAATAAAACACTGGTTTTTAGAACCATGGATCCGAAGGTGGTGGAACATACTTCAAATACAAGTTTTTCTAAACTCTCTTCAAGAAGAAAAGGCTTTGAAGCAACTCCGAGAAGGGGAAGCATTACTATGGTTAAACGATATAATCGGAAATTTGTCTGATAGACAGTTTCAAAATTTTGATGCAGCTGTATGTAATGAGACTACAAAATTAGCTATGATGTATAACGAACCAAATATTCAATTAATTCTACAGCTAGTAACCAATACAATTAGCTTGACTTTTTTAGTTTTTCTATTTCTGTCGGGGCGAAAGAGACTCGCGGTTTTAAATTCCCGGATTCAAGAATCATTTTATAGTTTAAATGATACAATGAAGGCTTTTTTCATTCTTCTACTAACTGATTTATGTGTAGGGTTTCACTCACCCCATGGTTGGGAAATACTTGTAGTATCGTTTTTCAAACAGTTTGGCTTGATTCCTAATAAATATGTAATTTCTTGTTTTGTTTCAACCTTTCCAGTTCTTTTAGATACGGTTTTCAAGTATTGGATCTTTCGGCATTTAAATCGAACATCTCCCTCAATTGTAGTAACTTATCATACAATGGGTGAATGACAACCATTTGAATTGAACTATTTCTAGTATAGTGAGATAGATAAGCTATCCCTGCATCGAATTAAGATAATGTATTCCCCGGGTCATTCTTTATCTTTTCTCATCCGATCAAAAAAAAAAAGAAAGGAATAACAATAAGGAAAGAATTAGGAAAAGAAATTCTTGGCATTTTGTAATGTCACAGCCTGTTTGTACAACTAATTAAGACTAATCATTAACCTATGCAAACAATACTTATAAATAAATGGTTGAAGAAATGGTGGATTTCAGCACTCGTAGTTTTGATCAGTTTTGGTAAAATGAGCTATCCATCTATATCAAATGCATATCCGATTTTTGCTCAACAGAACTACGAAAATCCCCGCGAAGCAACAGGTCGTATTGTATGTGCCAATTGTCATTTAGCCAAGAAACCTGTTGATATTGAGGCCCCACAATCCGTCCTTCCTGATACTGTATTCGAAGCAATTGTTAAGATTCCTTACGACACGTAGATAAAATAAGTACTGGCGAATGGAAAAAAGGGGGGATTAAATGTTGGAGCCGTACTCATTTTACCTGAAGGATTTAAATTAGCTCCCCCCGACCGCATTCCAGCCGAAATTAAGGAAAAATTAGGAAGATTATCGTTTCAAAGTTATCGACCTGGTAAGGACAATATTATTGTTGTTGGCCCAGTACCTGGAAAACTATACAACGAAATCGTATTTCCAATTCTCTCACCAAATCCTGATACTAATAAAGATGTTCATTTTTTGAAATACCCTATTTATGTAGGAGGAAATAGAGGAAGAGGACAAATCTATCCGGATGGAAGCAAAAGTAACAACACCGTTTATACTGCTTCAGTGACAGGACAGGTCAAAAAGGTGGTTCGAAAAGAAAAGGGTGGATATGAAATTACCATTGATAATTCATCTGAAAATCGTGAAGTTATTGATATTGTACCACCCGGTCCCGAGCTTATCGTTTCAGAAGGTGAATCCGTCAAAGCAGATCAGCCATTAACTAATAACCCTAATGTAGGAGGCTTTGGGCAGGGAGAAGTCGAAATCGTATTACAAGATCCATTGCGGGTCCAAGGTCTTCTAGTTTTCTTTGCATCGGTTCTTTTAGCACAGATTTTTCTTGTGCTTAAAAAGAAGCAGTTTGAAAAAGTTCAATTAGCAGAAATGAATTTTTGAGGACACGCTCTTTTTTCTTTCTTCAAACTCCTTCCACATTGCTAAACGATCTGTATCTTTCATCTAATCTTGCTTAAAACAAAAAGATTTTTAGACTTTAATAATTTTTGGGTGTTCCAAATTTAGATGTAATTTCTAAGTAAGGAGTAACAGTGGTTCAATCAATTTTTCTACACGTGTTTCGTTTGTGTTTTAAAAGACGAGAGAGTCCACATAAATGAAAATGACGTGTCGAGATCTAAAAATCCGTGATATCTACGTCACTTTGTAGATTTTGGGTAGCATCGGTAGTGGCTAACACGCACTACTGTTGCTATCCAATTTTACTTGTTGATTCAATCAATGTCTTTTTCTGTCCATAGTGTAAGCTTTCTTGGTTCCGTTCAAAAAGGCTAAATCAATAATCGGAAAAAAAAACTGGGATTCAATAAAAACAAAAATTTATAGGATTTTTTGAAAATACTAAATAAAGAGTAAGTACGTAATAATTAATAAAAATGACCAATTTCCTTTTTTGTGTTGATTACAGGCTGTGTCTATATATAGCCTATCTATATATAATTAATTAAATATATTATATTAAAAAAAATAGGTGATGTAAAAAAGAAACACTTTTTCTTAGTTTGAGTGCTGCTAATTCAACTCCCAATTTATTTATTCCTTTGTGAAAAAAGAAATTAATTATTTTTTTTTCTCTACTCGAAAAAAAAATCTTTTACAAAGAGAAAAAAAAATGATATGTTCAATTGTGAAATCATGTATTAATAACTCACATGTCTAATATCAATTCATTGGAATTTGAACAATGAATATGTGTTGAGTAAACCATTTTTTTCTTCCCCTTTGATTAAGTAATTAAAGAGAGAAGAAAAAACGGAAACTTCACTTGTGGGATTCAACATACTTTTCTTTTTCTGCTTCGCAATTGAAACAAGAAAAATTTTTTGCTGATTATTTGTCGATTGATATCAATCGTTCTCAAAGAGATGATCCTAACCCTGAATAAGCTCCGTAAAAAAATATACCTGACAAACCTATAACAAGTGTACCTGCTACAGTACCTACTAACCACAAAGGAACTCTTCCAGTGGTATTTGCCATCTTCCGCGCCTCCTTCTTCCCGCTCGTTTTCCTTTAGCTGTCACGACTCTAGACATAAACAGTCACAAATAATTAGGATCTTGATTGTTTTCAGAAAATTTTGTTTAATTTCTAATTAAAGAAGTAATTAGAAAATGAAACAGCAAGTACAAAAATAAGCAATAATCCCCAATAAAGGCTTGTACGATTCAATTCTACGCTCTGTTTATTTGGATTTGGTTGTGTCGTAGATTCAGGGCTCACTAAAAACTATCTCTGAATAAATTGCGTAGCTGATATAGATCCCAAAAAGAAAACCGTAGGTATAGCTAATCCATGGACAGCCAACCATCTAACAGTAAAAATTGGATAAGTTTTATCTAAAGCCATTGGTTTCTCCTAAAAGGATTTCGTAAATGCATCAACTTGTTCTAATGAGTCGAAGCGACCAGTTATTAAAGGAACTTCTTGTCGACTCTCTGAAAAATATTCATTTGGTCGGGGGCTTCCAAAAACATCGTAAGCTAAACCTGTACTTACAAACAACCAGCCTGCAATAAACAGGGAGGGTATCGTAATGCTGTGGATGACCCAATATCGAATACTAGTAATAATGTCGGCAAAGGGACGTTCTCCTGTGTTCCCAGACATGTTTAACTCCGTATCTATCTTGTAATACTATCCTAGAAAGAATAGATTATTTCCCGAATCTATTAGTCAAAAGGAAAAAATGGGGAATAATAAAACCTTTTGAGTCTTAAATGAACAGGAAGTAATTAAATTAGGTTGTCACTTTTTTACCCAGGGCAGATTCAACATATACTGGGTCAGTATAGCTATTTCAACTACTATGCGGCAAGATTACTATCTATGGAATTCATATTATATTTATGACTTAAAATTTTATTTAATTAAGACGCTATTGCCAAAAGCACCATACAAGTCATAAATACTAAATAAATTGAAAACTACAAAGATGTGACTTTTTTGAAAAAAAAATAAAATAAAAAGAAACTAAAAAAAACTTGTTCAAATCTAACCTAGGAGATTGAAAAAAAAGAACTTTGATTCAAGGATTGTGAATGATAAACTACTCAAGAAAGTCAAAAATTCATCTGTTAGATAACTTGGTATTCAGATTTATGCTCACTCTATTAACCTACTTTGTTTTCTTGATACTCGCACTAATGTTGACTTTAATATTATTTATTGGATTGAACAAGATTCAGATTTTGTAAATTTTTTGGCAAACAAAATAAAAGGGAGAATAGAAACAAATTAGGGTCTTTTACGCTACGGGCGGCTCTTACTAATCTGTTGTACTTATCAATGATTAATTTTTAATGAATACGTCAATTCAATTAAATATTTTTTGGTAAGTATTTATCAAACTAAACGCGCATTTACAAATTGAAATGGTTGAAGCATTACTATCTGGAATTGTTTTAGGCCCGATCCCAATAACCCTAGCTGGATTATTTGTAACCGCATATTTACAATATCGGCGGGGTGATCAATTAGATATTCGATAAACCTTAGTTCATATTTCATTGTTTTTTGAGGAAAAAATTTATTTAGGCAAACAAAAACGGCACTACATGTTTTTTTTGTTAACGAAAACAACTCATTCTAGTCCCAAATTCATTTGACTAGATTACATATTTATTAGTAGAGCATTTTATGGATCAAGGTTAGTATATAAAATACACGCCCTGTAGGATTCGAACCTACGACATTGGGTTTTGGAGACCCACGTTCCACCGGACTGAACTAAGGGCGCTTATTCTTTTTGGGAGATAAAATGAAATGAAATAGTTGACGTGTCGATGTCAGAAAAAAAAATAACAGGAAAAAATCTTATCTATCTATATAGATAGATAAGATTTTACTCAAAAGAAACATGAAACTTGACTGAGTCAAATAAAATAATTATATGATTTTCGTAATTGATCAATATATATAAAATAGGGATGACGGGATTTGAACCTGCGACATTTTGTACCCAAAACAAACACGCTACCAAGCTGCGTCACATCCCTATTAAAATTCATTTGCGATCAATCTTATCTGTTCTTCGTTGTTTTATTATTTGATTATAATAGTTATCCGCAGCTATTGGCTACAACCAACAAAAAAATGTATTTTTTTTCTTAAAAGAAAAATTTGATTGTAAATGTAAACACATGATTTGAATAAAAATAATAAAAAATGCAACTAAAAACTAGTAGGTAAAAAAAAAATAGTAATTTAAGTGAAGGAGGATTCTAATGCAACATGTAAAAGTATATCTTTCTACGGCCCCTGTTATAGCTACAATATGGTTCGTTTTGTTGGCTGGTTTACTGATAGAAATAAATCGATTTTTTCCAGATGCGTTATTATTTCCATTTTTTTAATTTTCCTTCCTATCAACTTGAAATAATTGTATAACACTAATAAATAAAACTAGTAGGTAAAAAAAAATAATAGTAATTTTTCTTTATTACGCATTTATTGATTATCCTTTCACACGTAGTTGACTCATATTATTTTCTTTTTTTTAGTATGGATCTACGCGAGACCCCACTCTCCCTTCAAAAAAAAAAGGGAAATTAATTAGATTAGATTTGATTTTATGGCCAAAAGTAAAGATGTGAGAATAACAATTGCGTTGGAATGTCAAAACTGTACTCAGAAAGAACTTGGTAGTAAGTCCACAGGAGGTATTTTGCGATATACTACACGTAAAAATCGTCGTAACACACCTACTCGACTTGAATTGAAAAAGTATTGTTCTTCTTGTCACAAGCACACGTTACACAAAGAATCAAGAAAATAAAAAAAAAAAAAGAATATTTTCATTGGTTGAGAAAAAGGAAATTATCGAGACCAAGACTAGTATGTCGTATGTATTCACAGTTCAAAAACAATATATATATATATTATGAATAAATCTAGACGTTCTTCTCGTAGACGTTCTCCGTCTATCCGTTCGGATGAGACTATTGATTATAAGAATATAAGCCTACTTCGTAGATTCGTAAGTGAGCAGGGAAAAATCTTATCAAGACGAATGAATAGATTAACCTCGAAACAACAGCGTTTAGTAGCTACTGCTGTAAAAAGAGCCCGTATCTTGGCCTTGTTGCCTTTTTCAAATAACGAAATTTAGATAAATAAAAATTTTTTATTCCTAGTAGATTTAGCAATTTTAGAAAATTTAAGGATTGAATTCAATTCAAAAAAATTTTGTTGATTTAAAGCAATATTTCCAGTATAGTCCATCCTTCTAATTTTTTTTGTTCCCCAGCTGCGGGGCAGAAAAGTCTGCAAATCAAATTTGCCTCTCCGACTTGTTTTTTACGGAGAGGCTTATTAATCTTACCCGTTTATCAACTTTTTTTTTCGTTCACTTCTTCTATGATCTTAAGAAAAGAGTAAGCATCTAAGGTAGCTACTTGGGCGAGTATCTTGCAATTTAAAAGAACTCGGTTCTTATAGAAATCGTGAATCAATCCACTGTGAGTACTTCCATATCTCCGTGCTACTGCATTAATCCGAGCAATCCACAAACGACGTAAGGTTCTTTTTTTATTTTTTCTATCTACATAAGCACGAGTTAAGGCCTTTTGTTTCTGCTGTGTTGCTGTTCTAAATAATCTTGAATGAGCGCCTCGAAAACCAGATGCGAAGTCAAGAATATTTTTGCGATACTTTCGGGCTACGGATCCTCTTTTTACTCTGGTCGTTATACGTATAGCCTCACAAAAAATTCATTTTTTTTTTTATTAATAAATAGAAAAGAAATTATATTTACTTTTGTGGCCACCTACCTTAGAATAGAAGAAAAAATTGACTTGCATTTTTTACTTCAAACTGTTTATTTAGGCCAGGAGAATATGCGCTAGACTGCGTATTCTTTGAACTTGAAAATTTTAGTTTTTTTTTTTATTTTTATCTCATGTAAGAATTAGAAATTCCGGTGGCTTTTGCTACTCCGGCTTTCCCTTCTATAAGTCATTTGATCTTTTTCTTTCGTTGCCTACCGCTCAGAAAGAAATTGTACTAAAATTGTTACAGATTCCAAAGTTTCTGTGGTTAATTCCTTTTGGCAGTTGGATCCCTCCTATATACCGGAGTTGAAATTTTTTTTTTCCAAAAAATTAAAATTAGGAAAATAAAACTATTTACTGTTGGCGGGTTGTACAATCCCCAATATTTTTTTTTTTTTACCTCAGCCTATTAAGATTAAATGTGGATAAAGACTTTTTTATTCCATGATTAGCCTTTAGACAAAAAACTATGTATAGTAGCGGTATTTTATGTCGGAAGTTAGCAAAAGAAAGGGCTGATCCGTAACGTAATTGTTACCGCCAAAATTTTATTGGCGAGATAGGATAGAAATCTTAATATCATCGGCCTAATTTCGTTTAATAAGTCGATTTTATTCTTATCGATTTTTTTTCGTTCCAAATTAAAAAGATCGGGTTTGCACCGATTTTAACCACAAATTGCTATTTCCTAGTGAAATAGTTGGATTTTGTATATATTTTCATTTCTTTGGTAGATTCTTCTGCATTCTTTATCCCCAAAGATATTAGGTTTCTAATCCAAACAAGTCACACATACACCCTAGTACACACCCCCCGACGCTGGGGACACCCCCGAAGAGCAGGGGATTTTGTTCCACCAACTAATGGTTGTCTTGCTTTTCTAATAAGTTGCTGATTTGTTGGCACGCTCAAAAACGCAGAAGATTTTTTATACGGTTTGAAATATTCTTGACCAGGCAGCAAGATTCTTCACATTGATTTTTTTTTATACTTTTTATGTTGGAAGAAAATGGGGGGGGGGAGGGTTAATAAGTTTCTCAACAGTTAAACGACAAAAGAAAACTTGAATTCAAAAAAGATTTATCTTTGCTTTATTGCATTTATTTTTTAGTTCACAGATTTTTTTTTTTAGCGTGAAACATTTTCTAGTGCAACAAGATCTACAATACCATAATTATGGGCTTCTTCTGCTGATAAAAAAACGTCTCTTTCCATATCTTCAGAAATTATCCACAGGGGTTTACCAGTTCTTTGGGCATAAATTTTCGTTATACAATCACGTAATTTTGATGCTTCTTCTGCTTCCATGACACATTCTCCGGCTTGTCCGTCATAATATGAACTAGCAGGTTGATGAATCATCACCCTGATTAGGTGACTCCAACTAAGTAAGTCTAACCGTACAAGCAAATATTTTTGCATACGGCTACCTCAAAAAAAAGGATCAACACATCCCGTTCGAGTTAATTTTTTTTTTTTAAGTATCAAAATATCAGTTGGACGTTTAAATTATCATTTATTTGTTGGAACTTCACTCTTTATCCTGCATGGAAAGTGGTTCACCTTTTTCTATCATCCTTCCTTTCAAAGTACTATGATGATTCTGTTATTTTTGTTCATTTTCAATCCCAAAGTTTGTTATGTATCCCCTCGATGGACAAAAGAATCGAAACCATTAAATTTGAAATTTTTATTTTTTTTTTCATCTACATTCTGTAGATCCACTAAGTCTATAACCTATGACGCTAAGATATATTGTGATCTTTAATGACGACAAATCTTATAACCTGAGCTAAAAGATTTATATTGATTCTTTTTCCTTGCTTAGTACTCTTGTGATTTCCTTCCGGATTAAAAAGTGTTAAGTACTAAGATTGATTGTCATGCTATTGTTACTTTTTGATTTGAGCGAAGACAAAAACCTATAATTCATACAAATCAATGGCGCGAAGCGTGGGGCAGTGCTATACGTCTAGTAATTTCTCCTCCAACCAGAATGAAAGATCCCATTGAAGCAGCAAGGCCCATGCAAATTGTATGTACATCTGGTACAACATATTGCATTGCATCATAGATAGATATTCCGGGTAATACCGCTCCACCAGGAGAATTTATATACAAGTACATATCTTTTTCTTGGTTTTCACTATTTAGATACATCATAATACCAATAAGTTGATTGGCAATTTCGTCATCCACTTGTTGACCAAGAAAAAGAAGCCTTTCCCGATAAAGCCGGTTGATCGGGATAGGATCGTGCAAATTTCATTTTCTCTTTTTATCCCCCCCTTTCAAACCGTGTAGGTCTCGTTAAAAACACACGGCTCTGGTGGCTTCCACGTTGTAAGAGAAAAAGAAAACGAATTCAAAAAACACAAGAAAGTGATAATTTTTTCTTTTACATGTTTTTAAACTCGTTCAAACGAGGTAATCCCGCTTTTTCTTGTTCAAATTTGTCTGGTACGTTTTTTTTACACATCTTGAACTACGTTGTAACTGGCAGTTGGTACACTAATTGTGTGTGCTAATCTATTTATTACTCGACCAGTACATTTCAGTTTACAATTGAGGCCTCTGAATGCAAACAATCTTTAGGCTCATCTTCTACCCCAAAGGGGAGTTTTGAACGCCACCTGCACATATGGAACAAGTAGTTTTCCTTCCCTTTCTTATTAATAAATAAAATAAAACTAGGAATCTATAAAAAAAAATTTTTGTTTTAAGTGTTATTTATTTCATACCTTTTTTTTTCTGTTACGATTGATTTTTGGGATAAAGTAACCGGGGCCTAGAATAGATAGTACCTGTTCATCACAACTAGCCATGGACTCTGACAGCTAATACTTTTTTTTTTATTGTCAGATTAGATTTTGCTCCCACATTTGATTTCAGATAAAGTGAGTAAAAATAAATCAGTTACAAAAAAAAAATAGCGGAAAGTCTCCATCCACCGAGCTCAGCATATCTAACAAGTCGCACTATATGTCAACCCAAACTGCATCCTCTTCTCCAGGTAGGCGAAAGGGCACTTTTGGAACACCAATTGGCATGTAATAATTATCAAAACAAATTTATTATCTCATAATTGGGGTCGTAAGTAAAAAAAATTGCATTGAAATTAGCTTGTATTTTTTTTTTATTATAACACATTTGATCAAAACGGTACATAGGTTCCTGAACTCGGAATTTTAGCATATTTGAATTACGATGGGACCAATCTCCCCATTGTTATACAAGTAATGGTGATGATAGAATATCCATGCCTTCATTCTTATCTTAAAGAGACTCCAACGAAAAATTGGTTGGTAGACTAGTAAAAACAGATATGTTCTTTTGCACAGTCAAAAAAAAAAATGGAGGATTAGAAAGAGAAGAAAATGTTTTTCATTAAATAACGGGTGCAAATACTGGTACCTGTTCTTTTCTCTGTATATATATTGATTTAATAACGAACCAAAATATCTTTTTTCTGTTCAAGTAACTAAGAAACTTTATTTTCTTTTTCTCAAATAAGATGTAGCGAGCCTCCATTGCAAGAAAGTTATATGGTGATCATTTATCTCCTGTATCCAAAAAAGGGGTTTTTATGGGTTTGCCTTGGTATCGCGTTCACACCGTCGTATTAAATGATCCGGGTCGGTTAATTTCCGTGCATATTATGCATACTGCTTTGGTCTCTGGTTGGGCGGGCTCAATGGCTTTATATGAATTAGCTGTCTTTGACCCGTCTGATCCCGTTCTTGATCCTATGTGGCGACAGGGTATGTTTGTTATTCCATTTATGACACGTATCGGAATAACTAAATCATGGGGGGGTTGGAGTATTACAGGAGAGACTGCCACAGATGCAGGTATCTGGAGTTATGAAGGCGTAGCCGCAGCTCATATCATATTATCTGGTCTGCTGTTTCTAGCCGCTATATGGCACTGGGTTTATTGGGACCTGGATCTGTTTCGGGATGATCGTACAGGAAAGCCATCACTAGATTTACCAAAAATTTTTGGAATTCACCTATTTCTTTCAGGAGTACTTTGTTTTGCCTTCGGAGCGTTTCATGTAACTGGTTTGTTTGGTCCTGGTATTTGGGTATCAGACCCTTACGGATTAACCGGAAAAGTCGAACCTGTAGATCCCGCTTGGGGGGCTGAGGGATTTGATCCCTTTATTCCGGGGGGAATAGCCTCGCATCACATAGCGGCCGGAGTGTTAGGCATATTGGCCGGACTGTTTCATCTTAGCGTTCGTCCTCCTCAGAGATTATACAAAGCGCTACGTATGGGAAATGTTGAAACCGTATTGTCTAGTAGCATCGCTGCGGTATTTTTTGCTGCTTTTGTGGTTTCCGGCACCATGTGGTACGGCTCTGCTGCCACTCCGATTGAACTATTTGGTCCTACCCGCTATCAATGGGATCAGGGATATTTCCAACAGGAAATAGAAAAAAGAGTACGATCCGGAGAAGCTGAAAATCTGAGTCTATCGCAAGTTTGGTCAAAGATCCCGGAAAAATTAGCTTTCTATGATTACATCGGCAATAACCCCGCAAAAGGCGGGTTGTTTAGAGCAGGTGCAATGGACAACGGAGATGGTATAGCTGTTGGTTGGCTGGGTCATGCTGTTTTTAAGGATAAGGAAGGACATGAGCTGTTTGTCCGCCGTATGCCGACCTTTTTTGAAACATTTCCAGTTGTATTGGTTGATGGAGAAGGTATAGTAAGAGCTGATGTACCATTCAGACGGGCGGAATCAAAATACAGTGTGGAGCAAGTAGGTGTAACCGTAGAATTTTATGGCGGTGAATTAGATGGTGCTAGCTTTAGTGATCCTGCCACAGTGAAAAAGTATGCTAGGCGCGCCCAATTAGGCGAAATTTTCGAATTTGATCGCGCTACTTTAAAGTCAGACGGTGTTTTTAGAAGTAGTCCGAGAGGGTGGTTCACTTTTGGACACACCACATTTGCTCTCATTTTCTTCTTTGGTCACATTTGGCATGGCGCAAGAACTCTATTTAGAGACGTTTTTGCTGGTATTGATCCTGATTTGGACGCCCAAGTTGAATTTGGTGCATTCCAGAAGTTAGGAGATCCAAGTACTAAAAGACAAGCTGTTTGATAATGTTTGTTATAAAATTCAATGAAAACCAATCAGATAATCCCTCTTTCACTCTTTATTTACTCTAACTATTGATTGATATTATCTGAATTGAAAAGAATTTTCGTATACATCCAATGAATCTGTTCAAATGAAAAATTCTAACTAAATTGAGTCCGATGAAAAAAAAATAACATTCTACAGACAGAGATTCTACATCTAGTATGAAAGATATTTTTTAAAACACCAATTTATTGCCAAATCCATGGAAGCACTGGTTTACACATTTCTGTTGGTAGCCACTTTAGGAATAATATTTTTTGCCATTTTTTTCCGAGAACCTCCAAAAGTACCTACTAAAGGAAAATAGAAGGAAAAAAATAAATAGAAATATCTCTGTATATATGTATATATATATACAGACATTTATTTAACAAGTAGAGTTTGTTGCTTTGGAAAAGAAAATAAATATATATGATTAAAATAATTGTAGTTAGATAGGGACCTTCCCTCCAAAAATTGGCAAGGAAGGTCTCTTGATCTGTCTACTCTTCATGTTCCTCAAAAGGATCTCTTAATTCATTGGACGGTTGACCAAAAGCGGTATATAGGGCATAACCTGTGAAGCTTATAAGTGAACAGGATATAAAGATAGCTACCAAAGTTGCAGTTTCCATTGCCATGTAACCCAATATATTTTCATTTCTACTCGGTATAGTAGTATACAAAGTCAGCAAAATTCAACCAGTTGAGTAAATTTTATGGCTACAAAAGTTATTAATGAAACTCCTAGGAGTAAACCTAAAGTTAGTTCTTTGGGAATTATTTTAAAACCGCTTAACTCAGAATATGGAAAAGTTGCTCCCGGCTGGGGGACTACCCCCTTAATGGGTTTTTTCATGGCTCTTTTTGCCGTATTTTTAGTTACGATCTTAGAAATTTATAATTCCTCTGTTTTGTTGGATGGTATCTCGGTTAGCTGGTAAATAACCTGTAAAAAGTCCCTTAGCCTAAAACAGTAGCAGCGGCTAAGAACTTGTAAAAAAAAAGAATAACAATAAGTCAAAAGGTAGTTCAATTGCGTAAACTTTTATTTTTAATTTTTCACTATATTGACAATATGGGTGTGTGACTCGTTGAATTAATCCGGTCCAACAAGTAGAGACTACTTACTTTGTTTATTTGAACAATAAGTCTTTTTAATCACATCACTGTTTCGCCGAGTATCACCTTGATTGGTTCGTACTCGAAACGCGAAGAAGAGATACTTCTTGAGAAAATTCAAACTAGGATTAAATTGTACCAATTTACGGATTAAATTTTGTAATGATTTTGTCTGGTAGGTACTGGTGACTCATTTAGGAGTCATAAAATTACTAATGAAAGACTTCTTGACCAGTTTTTTTTCTTTTCTCGATTTGAAAAAAGGTTTAAAGAAAAAAATATATATATATATATATATTCCGAACTTATCCTTATGGTTTGGTCGGTTTCAAATAAACGGTGATAGTAAGAAAACTGACTGGTACCCATTAGGTCTTCTTAAATACCAATGAAGTATTTTTCGAAGTATAGTAAAAATCTACGGTTTTTTAATTATTCAAAGAATCAGATTAGAACGAGTTAATCTTTATTCATTTATGGATCCCAACTTTATTTTGATGTTTCGGGATAAATACATTGATAAGACGAAAAGATTTCCCAAGACGCTAATACTACTGAATTTTCAATAAGTAGAAGCTAACATGAGATTAAAGCGAAATTCTGTAGTTTTTGGAGGAGCTTAAATGCTACTTCCTATCCTCCATCAAGAAGAAAATTAAACATACTGATGGTGGGTTGTGACGTTCCAATTTTTTTGACAATTCGGAATGGACAATGACTTTTGAACAAAAAATTAATTTCGTTCAAGCTGTGTGAGATAAAATTCTCATGTGCAGTTTATGAAGAGGGAGTCATCGTCATAAAGGCTTACCTATCTTGCTAAAGTATATGATTGGTTTGAAGAGCGCCTGGAAATTCAGGCGATTGCTGATGATATTACTAGTAAATACGTTCCTCCACATGTGAATATTTTCTACTGTTTGGGTGGAATTACGCTGACCTGCTTCTTGGTTCAGGTGGCTACCGGTTTTGCTATGACCTTTTATTACCGTCCGACTGTTACAGAAGCTTTTTCTTCGGTTCAATACACAATGACTGAGGTAAACTTTGGATGGCTTATCCGTTCTGTTCACCGTTGGTCAGCAAGTATGATGGTATTAATGATGATTTTACATGTATTTCGCGTCTATCTGACTGGTGGATTCAAGAAGCCCCGTGAATTGACATGGGTTACTGGGGTAATTCTAGCTGTATTAACTGTGTCTTTTGGTGTAACTGGATATTCCTTACCCTGGGATCAAATTGGTTATTGGGCTGTGAAAATTGTAACAGGTGTACCCGAAGCGATTCCTTTGATAGGATCTTCAGTAGTAGAATTATTGCGAGGAAGTGTAAGTGTCGGACAATCCACATTGACTCGTTTTTATAGTTTGCATACGTTTGTATTGCCACTTCTTACTGCCGTTTTTATGTTAATGCATTTCTCAATGATCCGTAAACAAGGTATTTCAGGTCCCTTATAATCAATTACTAAGTTCTACTATGTATCAATAGAAAAGCACAGATTCTCCTTCCTTTATTTATTTTTTTAAACAAATAATTGTTCTGTTGCCGCAAAAACTTACTTTACTACAGATAGGAAGTTACTGAGCGGATTGATATATCATCCCGAATTTATGGGATGACACAATTGATACGTTCGAAAAAAAAAATTGGATTATGGGAGTGTGTGACTCGTCGCAAAAAACTTCTGTAGGCTACGCAGAAATCACGTTTGATACTGCTATTGTATCTCCCCTCCAACTTTTTTTTGGTCTCTTTGGGATTAAAATAAAATAGAAACTTGGGTGGAAAAACATCTTTCTTGTACTGAGAAAGTTGTTTGGAGAATGTTTTCCATGATCAAATCAAAATAAATAAAAGGCCTCATCAAACCCCAGTCTAGCAAAATATTATGTAGAATTTGTTCATACTACGGTTTTCATTTTATACGATGCATACATTTCTTTTGTATCAGTTATCAAAGAGAATGGTTGCAGCCATAGCCGCCGGGGTAAAAAAACGATCTAAAGAAAAATGGTTGGCCAAAAAACGTAACGAGTTGAAAATTTATACGGGTCAAAGTTAATTGACTATCTCATACAACAAAAAAATTGGGAATGAGAAAATATCTAACGTATAAAAACAAGATAATCCGCAAAGCTTTGTTCAAAATGCTGATTCGGATAAAAAGCCACACCGTGAAATAACTCCTTTTTGCGTTTTTCCTTGTTTCATCTTGCAAGATGTGCAAGCGAGGAGTAGGCTCGAGCCGTATGAGAATAAATTCTCACGTTCGATTCTTCTGGGGGAGTGAAGAGTTCATCCCAACAACAAAAAAACCTGATTTGAACGATCCTGTTCTGCGAGCAAAATTAGCTAAAGGTATGGGACATAACTATTATGGCGAGCCTGCTTGGCCTAACGATCTTTTATATATATTTCCGGTAGTAATTTTGGGAACTATTGCTTGTACCGTGGGTTTGGCCGTTCTGGAACCATCAATGATTGGTGAACCAGCAAATCCATTTGCAACTCCCTTGGAAATATTACCTGAGTGGTATTTTTACCCCGTATTTCAAATACTTCGCACAGTACCAAATAAATTACTAGGTGTTCTTTTAATGGCATCGGTGCCTGCAGGCTTATTGACTGTACCTTTTCTTGAAAATGTCAATAAATTTCAAAATCCGTTTAGACGCCCAGTAGCTACAACAGTTTTTGCAATTGGCACCGCGGTTGCTATCTGGTTAGGTATCGGGGCAACATTACCCATCGAGGTATCTCTAACCTTGGGTTTATTTTAGTTTTTTTTCTTTTAATTCGTTACAACAAACCTGAAAATAGTTAGATCACGTCTAGGGGATAACTGCTACATAGCAAGATTTCCCTAGACTAATTTGTTTTCGAATGGATCAAGATAATTATTCATGGGGTATTCATTTTTCTTTGTTTTTGTTCACATTCTAATTTCTTCGTTGTTTTGTTGTTTCTAACACTTACTTACTTTCTACGCCGTTATTAATTACTATGTGAAACCTTAGTTTGAAAAAGTAAAAACCACGATAAAAAAAAAATAAAAATATATTTTTTTAGTTCTATTAATAGACATGATTATGTTGATGATTATTTTTACGTGATAGTTTCTTTTTTGTTAGGTAATTCTTTGCCAAAGCGTTCCCACAAGGCTTTGGAAACTTGATCTACAGATTTTTGTCCAAAGTTTTTAATTCGTGATAAATCTTCTCGACTATAATTAAGCAAATCAGCAATTGTGTGTATTTCAGATCTTTTAAGACAATTAAAAGCTCTGGCTGGTAATTCTAATTGGTCAATAAACGTCTCAAAAAGCGTTTGCTCTAGTTTACTCGTGTTATTAAATTGCAACTGCCGAGATGTTGATTCCGTTGCAATGATAATAGAATCTTCCTTGCTTTTGAATGAAGATCCATCTTCAATAATGGTCAACAAAGGATTTAATAACTCTATTAGTTTCTTTGAAGCTTCGCTAAGTGCTTCATGAGGTGTCAAACTACCATTAGTCCATATTTCCATGAATGAGATTTCTTGCGTCGCTCTACCGTTGTCAAAAAGATGGATACTATAATTTACGTTTTGGACAGGCATAAATACAGCATCAATGACAAATTGTCCATCTTTGTATTTCTCTGGTTTCTCTATACGATATCCACGGTCTTTTTCAATTTTTAATTCGATATGTAAAGATATTGGTTGGGTAATAGTAGTTACATATTGTGAATTGTCAATTATTTTGACACAAGATGGTAATAAAGTATCACCCGCAGTTACTACTTTCGGACCCGTTACAGATAAAAAACCTTCTTGAATATCATTAGAATCGCTCTTAAGTACAATCTCTTTTAGATTTACTAAAACATCATGTATTGTCTCTTAAAGACCCATTATTGTAGAATACTCGTGCACAACTTTGTGAAACTTTGCCCGCGTGATGCTTGACCCTCTAACCTCTTGCAGCAAGGCTCTACGTATGGCAGTTCCCACAGTACTAGCTTGGCCTCTCTGAAAGGGAGATATGGCAAAACGACCATATTGAAGCCGCTTATTTTCCGTCTTTGATTCAAGGCATTTCCATTGAATTTGTTGTTGAGAAATCAACCTTTCATTCTTAAACATAAAGAAATTTCCTTTTTTCAATTTTCTTTTTTACTATTGTTTAAACTCGTCTTTTTCTAGGGGGCCTGCACCCATTATACGGCATAGGAGTCACGTCGCGCACGAAAATGATAACTATGCCACTTCTTCGAATAGCCCGTAAAGCGGTATCTCTACCCGGTCCGGGTCCGTTCATCATTACTTCTACCTGTTTCATACCCCGATCTATTGATGCTCTAATCGCAGTTTCGGCCGCAGCTTGTGCAGCGAATGGTGTACTTTTGCGTGTTCCTTTGAATCCGCAGGCACCCGCGGAGCACCAAAGGATTACTTAGCCTCGAACATCCGTAACGGTAATGATAGTGTTATTAAAACTTGCTTGGATGTGAATGACTCCTTTTTGAACGTTGCGTTTCCCTTTACGTGAGCGAATTTTATTTGAATTGTTTAACATAATTAATTTGATTTACCTTTTTTGTTTGTGGAGATTGTAAAACGATTAATTGAAAATTATATATAGATATATAGATAATTTTTTTTTATCCTTGTCTCTGTTTATGTTTTGAGTTGCAACAAATAACCATGATTCGTCCACGTCTACGAATTAGTCGACATTTTTCACAAATTTTGCGAATGGAAGCGCGAATTTTCATATCTACAACCTTAAATTAATTGATTGATAAAGTTACTTATTGAAAATATTTTTTTTTTCAGTTCATTCAAATGGAAAAAAAGTGAGGAATATTTAATCTATATCTAAATCAAGATTTATTGACTATTGCTTGTATGTTTGTTCCTGAGACGATAGATAATACGTCCCTTCGTAAGATCGTAAGGACTTAATTCAACTTTGACTCTATCTCCTGGTAGTATTCTTATATAACTGCGTCGAATCCTTCCTGATATATGAGTTAATACTTGACATCCATTATCCAAACAGACTCAAAACATGGCATTGGGAAGAGATTCGGTAACAGTACCCTCTATGTCAATGAGATTTTGTTTCTTTATCATTCGAAATAAATAGACCTCCTTAAAATTAACTGAATTATAGATTTCTTACAAAACGTTATTACAATTTATTTCAAAGCATATTATCCTTTTATTTTAGTTTTGTTTCTCAATTAATTAGTTACCAAACATTGCATAAAATTTCCCCCCCAATTTTTTGTTGTCGGGCTTCCCGATCTGTCAAAAGGCCACAAGATGTCGATAAAATAGCAATTCCCATACCCCCCAAAATTTTTGGTATATTTTTACCATCATAATAAACTTTAAGACCAGGTTTGCTAATGCTTTTTATTTCTGTGATGTAAGGTTCCTTTTTTCTTCCAAAATACTTGAGTCTTATATCCAAGAAATCTTTTTTATTTTCTCTATGCTCCGTAACACTTTTTAGAAAACCTTCTGCAAGTAAAATTTGTACGATATTTTTAGTCATTTTAGTAGCAGGTATTCTTATCATAGCTTTTTTTTTTGTATTTGCATTTCTTATCGCAGTAATTGTGGTGGAAATGGCGTCATTATTCGTGAAATGTCAAGCAAAAGTTCGAGTTATTACTATCAAAATAGTTCCTAATGTGTTTTTTTTATTCTTTTTCTATTGTTTTAGATTAGATAAAAAAGTGGAAAAAGAAAGTTCTGTCCTACCTATTTTTTTTTATTTATTAGCTATTACAAGACTTCCGGGGCTAACGAAACTATTCTGGCAAAATTGTATTCTCTTAATTCCCGCGCAACTGGACCAAAAATTCTAGTTCCTTTGGGATTTCCTTCTTGGTTAACAATGACAGCTGCGTTATCATCAAATCCGAGGAACATTCCGTTGCGTCGTTTGACGCCTTTTCTGGTGCACGCTGCCACTGCCCTAACCACTTCCGATCTTTTTAAAAACATATTGGGTATAGCTTCTTTTACCACAGCAATGATGATGTTACCCGTAGCTGCGTATTTTTGATTGCCAGTTCCTAATATTCGAATACACATCAATTTGCGGGCTCCGCTATTGTCTGCTACATCTAAATAAGTTTGAATTTGGATCATTTGTTTTGTTGCTTCGTATTGATAGTAGATAGTTTAGTAGTAGTAGTAGTTATATATGTACATATATACATATATAACTAACTATATATAGTTATATACACGTAAAAGTTCAACAAAAAATTGCAGAAAGTAGATGCAAAGAAAAAAGACAATTAAATTAATAATAATCAGAAAACGTTAGTGAAACCAAAGTAACGCTTTTCATTCAGATAATTACGTTTTAACTATTATTGATAATTGTATGAATATAGCAAAAAAGGTTATTCATGTTATTTGTCAAATTCTCTGTAAAAAAAATGAGATTTCGTTTTTGACAAAAAATTTCCTTCGAAAGAAACAAAAGTTTTACACTTTGATTTCTAGATGCCTAAAATATTTAGGAAATAAAGTAGAGTTTCTGGTATTTTATTTTGAATTCAATGGAAAGTTGGCTAAATGATGATTAATTTTTTGTTTTACTGAAAAATCGCAACTTATTTTTTCGAATTAGACCTTACCAATCGAGTAAGTATAGGCATCTTGTGAGCAGCCAGTGTCATAGCAGACTCGGCTACCTCGTCTGGTACTCCACCTAGTTCATAAATTATGCGACCCGGTTTAATTACAGATACCCAATATTCCGGAGATCCTTTACCTGATCCCATACGTGTTTCGGCCGGTCGCATAGTGATCGGTTTATCAGGAAAAATGCGTATCCACAGTTTTCCGCCCCGGCGGGCACACCGCGTTATTGCTCTTCTTCCTGCCTCTATTTGTCTAGCTGTAATCCAAGCAGGTTCAAGTGCCTGAAGACCAAATTTTCCAAATGAAATTGTGTTTCCACGATTTGAAATTCCTTTCAATCTTCCTCTATGTTGTTTACGGTATTTAGTTCGTCTGGGGTTGCAATCGATTATGACAAAATTTATTCATCTTTGCTACAGAACCGGACATGGAAATTTCTTCCCAACCGGCTCCTGGAGACCCAATACTAAATAAAAAAACTCATCGCGAATTAATTCGAAAAAATAGAGGATTTGATTTTATTCAGTACTAAGTTTACGGGCGAGAATGAGCTTTTAATTTCAACTTTCTCTTTTGAAAAAAAAAATGTATGAGCTTCTCTCACCATCCCACTTTTCAGATCTTGTTATTCAGTACGAAATTAGATGTGAAAATTTTCTCGTTGGTTCAATCTTTTTGAATAGCCGCTTAGGTCCTTCCCTTCAGAAACGGAGTTGAAAATTTTCTTTTTACTTTCATTTCATTGAATCAATCTTCTTAGTATTAATTGATTTAAAACTTCCATCTCTTAAATGTTTTAGAATTATGCTGCATAACGTAATCTAACTGAGAGTTAAATATTTTTACCATACGACTAGGTGTGAAAAAAATCATTTGAATTATGTTAGTTCCTTTGAATTTGACTGATATACATAATAATATTTTCAGCTTTTCTACAGAATTTATTTCCGTGAATGAAAAGTTGTAATGAAAAAAAATTTCATGTTTTTTCTGCTCTGTATCTGAAACTCAATAGTTAAGTACTAAATAACAGAGGAAGATTTAACCGTCAATTAGTAGGCATTTTTTTTTTCTAAAAATATTTCTTGAATCGAACGAGTCGCTCACTAAGCATAACAGAGATATTATAATTTTTGAGTAATAAGAAAAAAGATTGAAACTAAAATAGGATGAAACTAGTTTGGTTTAGTTTAGATTTTTTTTTATATGATTTTTTATTGCATCAAAATCACTGAGTATCTCTAAATATCCAGATTTTTATACCTAAAACTCCATAAATTGTCTGAGCTGGATGACAGCAATATTTTATACCAGCTTTAACTGTTTGAAGGGGAACTCTACCTTCTCTAGCCCATTCAACCCGAGCCATTTCACTTCCGTTGAGACGTCCAGCTATTTGTATCTTAATACCTCTATCAGTAGTTCGCCCAATCAGTTCAATAGCTTTCTTCATAGTTCGTCGAAAAGGAACTCTATTTCTTAATTGCAAAGCAACATGTTCAGCTAAAATTTTTGGTTCTCCATATGGTTGAGTAACACTAATTAAGTTCACTCGGAGATTTTGACTTTTGAGGCCTAATTTTTTTCCTAAATCAATTTTCATTTGACTAATCCCCAAACTCTGTTCTTCAATTAGCAAATCAGGAAATCCAGTATGTATATTTATTTGGACAAGATCTGTTTTTCGTCGGATTTCAATATGTCCAATTCCACCGTAATTGGAAACATTTTTCACATTTTTTTGAATATATCTTTCAACAAAATCGCGTATTTCTCTGTCCCACTCAAGAAGTTGTGGATAATTTTTGTTTTGGGCAAACCAATAAGAATAATGCTTCTAACTTACACCAAGTCGAAAACCAAGTGGATGAATCTTTCGTCCCATATCTCTATTTCTCCGATTCGGTATTAATTTATAGTGTATAGCTTTTTTTGTTCTTCAATTTAGCTTGACTAATAATTATCACTCACTATGTGTGATATGCAATTACGGTTTATTTTTTTTAACAATTTTTGAACTTAATTTAATAGTTACCTCACATATAGGTTTCTTTATTGGGTAACCGCGGCCTTGAGCTCGTGGACGAAACCTACGCAAATACGTAGAATTATTTGCCCAAGCTTCACTAATAAACAAATTGGACTTATTTAACCCAAGATTAGTACTTGCATTTGCAGCTGCTGAAACAACTAGCTGGGATACAAGGTAACTTGCTCGATAGGGCATGAATTCTAGTAATACAAGTGATTCTTCATATGAAGTGTTTCGTATTCGATCGATAATGCGTCGCATTTTGCTAACCGAGACACGAATATTTTTTCCCAAAGCTTGGGTTTTGATCTGCGTTTTTTTTTCCATAAATATGATTTCCTAATTATCGACGAACTCCTTTATCATTTTTGGCATGTCCCCGAAAGTGTCGGGTAGGTACAAATTCCCCTAGTTTGTGACCCACCATACGATCAGTAACATAAATAGGTAGGTGTTCCCTTCCGTTATGAACTGCAATGGTATGACCAATCATAATGGGGACTATTGCCGAAGCACGGGACCAAGTTGTAACCAATTTTCTTTCTTTTCGTACATTAAGATTTTGAATTTGTCGTAGTAAGTGATTGGCAACAAAGGGACCTTTTTTTGATGAACGTGCCGTGGACAGTTACTCCTTTCTTAATATTTTTTTTTTTTTTTTTAAGTACTTCGACGTCGACGAAGTATTAGGGGATTTCTGCATTTCTTTCCATGATTTTTTTTTCCAAGTGCGGCATGTCCCCACGGGGTTGAGGGTCTTTTCCTACCGATTGACGTTCTTCCTTCACCACCTCCATGAGGATGATCAACAGGATTCATGGCTGAACCTCTCACTGTAGGTCTTTTTCCCAACCAACGTTTAGATCCTGCTTTTTTCAAATTTTTGTTATTGAAATCTATATTTCCAACTCGTCCTATACTTGCTAAACAATCTTGAGATACCAAGCGAAGCTCACTGGAAGGTAGTCTTAGTGTAGCTAGTCGACCTTCTTTTGCAACCACTTTCGCTGCTTCGCCAGCTGCTCTGACTAATTATCCACCTTTTCCAGATTTCAGTTCTATATTATGTATAGTAGTACCTAGAGGTATTTTGGTTGAAGTAGATCCCCTTGTAGTTTCTCCAAATAAAATAGAAGGAAGATTATTCGGAAAGATCTCTTCCCAAACTGTACAAGCCCCTTTCGGGGCATACAGCTTTCTGGATGCAAAAAAAATATTTTACCTAATGAATCAACGTTTTTTCCCCCATTTCCTAGCATCCTAGGCTTTCTTTTTTTTTGCCTGCATTTTGTTTTTATATATAGTATTTTTCACAAAATTGGTAACAAAATTGATGATTTGGTTGATTTGCGTCAACACCTTTTGATGTTCAAGATAACTTAGGAAATTTGTTTTATTAGGGATTTTTGAATTGACTTTCTTGCTAATTTGATCTATTGGTATTATTCTTTTATATACTTTTGTAGTTTCGGTATTGCCTCTGACCGTCAATCCGAATGAGTTCCCATTTTTAACATACTATCAATTAAAAATATCCTACTTCTTGTTGTTCTGAATTTGTTTGAAAGTATTTTTTTTTATTCGTTTCCATATTATCTTACCGTGAAATTTATTTTTTTATATTAAATTAATATAAAAATAAAAAATTCAAATTGCGGCACATGCTTTTGTCCCTCTTTGGTTATCCCAATAAATAAGGTTTTTTTGTCGCAAAGTTTTTTTTACGAAGTATAGTGCCGGGTTTTTAGGTCTATCTACACCCCAATCGAGTTATTTCTGAACACGCAAATCATGTAATCAACCCGCGCTCAGAGGCAAGGCGTTCCCAACTGAAATAGACGCATCAGGGCCAGATGTAATATTGTCTCCAACTTTTATTCCCCGTACATATAGAATATATCTTTTTTCTCCATCTATATAATTGACCAAACAAATTGATGCATTGCGGTTGGGATCATATTCAATACTTGCTATTCTTCCATCAATATTGAATTTATCTCTACGAAAATCAATTTTGCGATATAAGCGCTTATGAGCGCCCCCTCTGTGTCTACTGGTTATTGTTCCCGTGTTATTGCGACCATTTATTGATTTCTTTCCAAACGTTAATTTTTTACACGGTTTTTTCAATCTCAAAGATTCTGCGTCGCGACTTAAAATAGTTTGTTTTTGAATATCTAGAGTAGACTCATATGATCATATAGCCATACTTATTTTTCCTTTTTTTTTGAGTAAAATAACAGTGAATTTTGTCAAAAAACAAACACAGAAATGAATTCTTAATTTTGACTAAGAAATAGTGGAATAGAATATTTTTCTTTAAGTTGAACTATCATCTTTTTCGGACCCATGGTATTCAACTTTAAATTACTTGTTTTTTTCTTCTTTTTTGGTATTCTACTACTATTTGTACCTTTTACTTCAACATTAAAAAATTGTTCAACCCAATTCTTCATTTCGGTTTTAGTTAATTTTGCGTCTACTTCAAAAGTATAATAATTCTGTTGTAAGAGACGAATAGATTTTTCAGTAACTTTTTGATTTTTCAATTTATCCATAATATTAATATTCCCTTGCTTTTTCTGTCTTTCATTTACTTATTAATTTTTCAAGAAAAAAAAAAAGCTATATAGAAAATCTTTATTTTTCTTTTTTTCGATTGATAAAGATAAAATTAAAAAATTTTTTTTTTTTTTGTAAAATTCTGTATAGTCAATTAATAATTCACAAGTGTTATTTCTATTTATTATTATTTGAAAATAATTAAGTTAATGCTTACTAAAACAACTAATCCAGTTGATACACTTAAAACTTATGAGAAACAAAAATCCTTAGTTTCTTCAGTTATTTCAACAAAGTTAAAAAGTTCTGTTGAAATGGCTATGATTCTTTGTGCATTAGCCTCAACGTTATCGGGTCTATTTATGGATCCCATTATAAAAATTACGCGGAATACTTTCTTTTAAATTCAATTTATCTTTCCTTTAGTCTTGAATTACCAATTTGACTATTTTTTCATTTATATGCATCCAACAGGAGTTGAACCTGTGAATTCGCCAATTATGAGTTGGGTGCTTTAACCGTTCAGCCATGGATGCAGCGTAAAACTTAAAGTGAATTTTGTTTTTTAAGACAGTATAGCACTTTATATATTTTTTGGCCATAGACAATTTCTAAAGTAGTTTGCAATGGCTGAAGAGAAGCTTCCTTCATTTCATTTTTTGTCATTTCAAAAAAAAAAGGTTGTTGATTTCGTTTCAATCTCAGTAGAGTCTCCCAGTTCATCAGTTAGTAAATCCGGCAATGAAATTTTGGTTTAGTGGTTGATGGGACTAGAGAGATATTCAACCAATTCAATTGGTTCACATATTCCACCACGTTCCCTTGGTTCAAAACAAGGATAGGCACACCAGACACAAAATGGAGTCATGCATAATACGAAGGTTCGAATCCCCACGAGGGGTACGAAACAGAAGTTGTCTTACATTTATGGAAAAAGTCTCCCGACCCATTTAATAGATAGAAAGAACCCGGCCCGGCGTCGAAGTTAAGTTTTCTTTGGTCAATCTCCATCCTTGCTTTTCCAAACGAAGTGGCACTCGCGGAAAACCCATCCTTTTTGATTTCCAAAGGATTCAAAATCTCATTCCTAAACCGACCGAGTATCTGGTTAGGGATATCTAACCAGATACTCGGAGTTTCCATTACAATTTTGAGAATGAAATGAATGGTTTCAATTATTCATCGAGCAGTAGGTGAATAAAATGATCCATTTCCAATCGGGATAGAGCTATACTCGGCTTTGTCGTATTCCCCACGCCGACTTATCCCGAGACAAATTACAAGGTCCCCAAGTAAGAAGGGAGACTTTGTTTGTTTGAGGATGATTGATTGCGGGCGAGGAGGGATTCGAACCCCCGACACCGTGGTTCGTAGCCACGTGCTCTAATCCCCTGAGCTACAGGCCCCGCCTCTACTGGATCCGTTCCGGGATCCACTTGGACTGGACTAGAAACAAACAAATTGTTCCCCCATCCATTTCATCTATTCTGTTGGGAAAGACGCATAAGCTCAGGATTCCCCCTCATTGGCT